AATTATATTTTTGTTTTTTTAATCCTATCACAGCCTTGAAAAAGACGTATTGAGGTCCGCAAATAGTGTATATATTTGCTAATTATTATTGTACGATATTAAGAAAGCAATGTCAACCAAAACTTATACCCAAAGATTTGAATCTTAGCTGCTCCTGTTAGCACTCGATTTGCTTTGCATCTAGTAGATAGATGCAAGGTAGAACCATCACGCACCAATGAAGTGAGTGAACACGATTTTTAATTAGTTTATTAAAAAAATAAATTTTTTAGGTGCATCTTTGGTACTTTTGTGATCGATAATTACCAAACAGATCCTATACAAGTACAATAAGTTAACCCAAACTTTTACCTTTTTTTATAAAATAAGCTATAATATAATAGTGATAAAAAACTCAAAATAGTTTTATAAAAAAAGAAGATCGCAGAAGTATGTTCTTTCTCTGCAACCAAACAATTGCGATCTTTAAACTCCATTGTTATACAAATAACAGAAATTGGCACTGTATTTGCCAAGCAAATGCCGAGCATTCGCAGAGAGTCGTAAAACTCTATTTTTATGCAAAACATAATAAAATTGGACAATAGCATCTATTTTATTGTATGCACTATGTACAAGTGGGATTCCTACCTGATGCATTTACTTTGCAAAGTAAATGCATCAGGTATCGGTGAGTAGTGAATACAACAGATATAATGCTTTTCTTTTGCGATAGCAATGTTTTTGCAACAAACAAATATAAAAATGTGTTGCTTTACAAATAATTTTGTAGTTGCACCCATTATACATAAATTTAGAATTCTTAGATCTCTTTATGGTTGAACCTTTATTATCAGGCATTGTTTTAGGTTTAGTGCCTGTAACACTGCTAGGACTTTTTGTTACAGCTTATTTACAATATCGTCGTGGTGATCGTATTACAAGTTCGCTATAACTAAGCGAAACGTTGCTGTGCATTTACTGAGTGCATCGACTTTATAGATGCAAAGTTACTGCGTTGCAAAAGCCGAATTTTTGCAACGCAACACAATGCAATGTGCAACCGTTATCACAGGTACCACTGGGTACCATAAATATTATTAATATTATTATCTTATATTCTGAAAAATGGTAACAATTCTTAGTTATATTGCATTCCTTATTGCATTTTTGATAGGAACTTTATCTTTATACATTGGTCTTTTAAAAGTTAAACTAATTTAGTTTAACTTTTAAAAAATAGATCAATTGTTCTACCGAGTAGTCAGTCACGCATCTACAAAGTAGTAGCATCGACTTGGGGCTTCTATGAGGTAAGTGTCAATAGATGCTACTACTTTGTCCACTGTACTTTTCTTTGTTTTTGTGTTATTGTGCATTGATCTGATTCACTAGAGTCTCCTCTATCCACTCGTAAAACGCTATTGTTATGTTTTTGCATAAACAACTGGCTTTTATACTCTGTTGTTGCACAACGTGCAACAACAGCACTCGATGCATCAACTCGAGTGGACTTGTTTTGTAAATGCAACAGAGACAAAACAAATCCACTCGTTTTTTAATGTTTAGCAACTGTATATCGAGATCATACTTTAAAAGTTTCTTTTTTTTTTATAATATAAAAAATAAATAACAATAAAATAGACATATAAACACATGCATCAAAAATGACACACAAGATATTCTGTATTTGGAGTAAATCATATGTGCATTTCTTTGATACTTGTGTTTCAAAAAGCATTGCTATGCCTTTACTACGTAAATCTAAGGCGTTGCATTGCAAAAACGCAGTTTTTGCACCAAGCTTGGCCTTGGCTTTTGCCATTCTTTAGCAATAGCATCGCTATTACTAGACTGCTTTTTAAGAGAAAAAATAAATAAATGCTACATATATGAAAAAACAACGTGATTCATTAATACGACGATATTTGATTACAGGTTCACAGCGATTAAGTAACTACTGGTGGGCTTCTATTATATTATTAGGTGGAAGCGCTTTCTTATTAACTGGGTTTGCTTCTTTCTTAAAGACAAGTTTTTTTTTATTTAATCAATCAGAAACAATCTCTTTTTTTCCGCAAGGATTAGTAATGTGTTTCTACGGTTGCTTAGGATTACTTTTTGGTATTTATTTGTGGTGTACAATTTTTTGGAAAGTTGGGAATGGATTTAATGAGTTTAATAAAAAAGAAGGCTTAGTCAGAATCTTTAGATGGGGATTACCAGGCCGTGATAGACGAATAGATTTAACTTATAAGCTTGATCAAGTGGAAGGAGTACGGGTTCAACTTAAAGAAGGAATTAATCCAAAAAGAACAATCTCGTTAAAAATAAAAGGCAAGGGGAACATACCTTTAACACGTATTGGTCAACCTATCGCTTTACAAGATATAGAAACTGAGGCTTCTGAATTAGCTCAATTCTTACAGGTTGGATTGGAAACTTCTTATGAGTTTTAAGAGATGGAAACATTAAAGAATTAATATTTAAATTCTATATTGTTTTATCGTTACATTATATTGTTCTATTGTATTTTTTGTACTTCTAAAAAAGAGATGCATGAGATATTGTCGAGTATTAAATATACTAAATACATTGCATGTAGAACACTTGATACTATTTGCTAAAAATGTAACGTATACGTCTAGTTTCTTTTATTTAAAAGAACATTATTAGATAGCATATACAGTCTTTTAATATGACTTATGTTGCTTCTTACCAAAACTTTAATTCTCTCCAAAAGTATTAGGTACAGTTATTTAATAACTGTAATCATTGTAATAAGTATGCCAGGAACCAGGTTTGAACTGGTGACACGAGGATTTTCAGTCCTCTGCTCTACCAACTGAGCTATCCCAGCTATTTATAGGATATATATCCTTATTAAATAATACCAAAGTTTTATTTATTTATACAAGTCTTTTGATTGGACATAAGTAGAATTGTTGTTGTAGGTACAGACGGTTCTTTATATCTCTCTTGTCTTTGTTTGTATTGTTCGTATTCAATACTCGCCGACACCTGATGCATTTACAAAGTAAATGCATCAGGTGTCGGCGAGTAATTACACCACTACTGTTATCACAACTATTGAATTTATCTACACAAGATTTATGAGTTTTCGCCTCTTTTTTACTATACTTTTAATTGTTTTTCTTGTTCCACAAACAGCTACTACATACTACAATTATTTAGTTAATATTATATATTCGATGAATGTTTTTATTAACTATCGAGATGTTAAGAGATTTGTATTCAGTTTTAGTTGGATTTGTATATTTTTTTTTATGTTTTTTAATATTGTGGCAACTTTTTGATAGAGTCTTGCGACTGGATTGTTATGAATTTGCATTGCAAAAGCATTGCTGTATACTCATAAATGCACTGGTAAATGAGTATGATTTTGATTTTACTAAAGTCAAACAAGATAAAAACATGGTACAACGATTAAAAGTAAACTTCTAACAAGATTAATGGTTGTACCATGTTTTTATTTCAAAGAGAAACTTAACTTTCAAAACCAAAAACCTTTTTGAAAACCTCTCTTACCTTATCTCCAGAGTCAATAGATTCTAAAGGGTCCTTTCTTAAGCGATGTCTTAAACAAAGAGGAATAACACGAAAAATATCTTGTGGAGTCACTTGTACTCGCTGCTCAAATGCAGCAATTGCTTGACTAGCTCTGTTAGTTACGATATCACCACGTAATCCATCTACATTTAATTCAGAACAAACCTGTGATACTTTAATTCGTAGATCATAATCCATTTCCACTTGTTTTCTTAAAGCACGAGCAGCATTAATTTTGTCTGCTAATTCCTTTTGTGATTGGACATATTGTTCTCGTAACATATTTGGAGATTCATCAAATAAAGCACGCTGTTCTACAATCTGTACTCGAAGATTAGCCTCTTTAACTGTTCCAATTTGTGCATGCATCCCAAATCGATCTAACAATTGAGGTCGAAGTTCTCCTTCTTCTGGGTTACCAGACCCAACAAGTATAAAACGAGCTGGATGACTAATAGAAATACCCTCACGTTCTACCGTATTCCAACCTGATGCAGCAGAATCTAAAAGCACATCAACTAAATGATCATCTAAAAGATTAACCTCATCGACATATAATATGCCTCTATTTGCTTTTGCTAACAATCCAGGTTCAAAAGCTTTAACTCCTTGAGTTAAAGCTTTTTCTATATCAATAGTTCCACAAACACGATCTTCGGTTGCACCTAATGGTAAATCTACCATAGTAATCTTTTTTCGAGCTATAGGTAACTCTTCATTTTTTTGTTTTTTTTCACGTATTTCTTGACTCATTAACTCAAGATCATAAGGATCCGAATTAAATGGATCATTTGCCACTACATCAATCTCTGGTAAAAGATCTACAAGAGCACGCACAGTAGTAGATTTACCTGTTCCACGATCTCCCATAATCATTACACCACCAATTTTTGGGTCTATAACATTTAAAATCAGAGCAAGTTTCATCTCTTCCTGTCCTACAATAGCCGTAAATGGGAAAACAGGTCGTGCTTCAGTTTGTGGAGCAAGATCTGAATCCTGTTGCCTTTCTTGATGGGCGTGAGATATAGGTGCTTTGTTCGATTCTGTTTCAGAAGTTTTTACAGTTTGTGCTGCTGTCATATTATTTGATTAAATACTTTATTTTTTTTCTTTCCGATTCTTATTTCAAGGTATTGTTGTTTAACCTATGTATAATTGTTGAATGTTTTTACCAACTGTTAGTTTTGGCCTAACAATTATAATTATTACTTATATGATAAAATAAAATCTTATAAAATTCAATTATTAAAATAAAATGTTGATTTTCCTATCTCATATATTTTACCTTGATTTGGAAATAAAAACATGACTTTTTATATTTATTTTATTGATATAAAATAAACTTAAATTTACAAATTTTTTAATTGTTTTCCTTCTTAGCCTTTGTAACACTTACAAAAGCAAAACATTGCATTGATTTCCTAAAAACACCGGTTTAAAAAACATCATTTATCTTATTTATGAGATCTTCGCCACCCAGCCATAAGACTCTATTTTTATCATTTAAAAGCTGATGCATTTGCTTTGCATCTACTTTGCATCTATGTGGTAGATGCATCTAATAGAGAACATTAAGCAAATGCTAAGTAGGTACCTGATGCTTTTACTCTGTAAAGTCAAAGCCTATGCTTTGTGTTTACTCGATATGTTTACGTTGTAGCTGCACAGTAGATACATTAGGTAAGAACGTGATCAGGAAGGTGTTGCATTTGCTTGGCTTTTGCAATAGTAACTTGTTGTATAACAGTTGGATTTAACTATTAATTGTATTTGCATAATAAAAAAAATTTGTATTAAAAATAAGGAGATAGTGGAATGAAATTAGCTGTTTATGGAAAAGGTGGAATAGGTAAATCAACAACAAGTTGTAACATATCCATAGCTTTAGCAAGAAGAGGTCAAAAAGTGTTACAAATTGGTTGTGATCCAAAACATGATAGCACTTTTACTTTAACTGGTTTCTTGATACCAACAATTATTGATACGCTACAAGCAAAAGATTATCATTATGAGGATGTTTGGGCAGAGGATGTTATTTACCAGGGTTATGGTGGAGTAGATTGTGTAGAAGCTGGAGGACCACCTGCAGGAGCAGGTTGTGGGGGGTATGTTGTAGGTGAAACAGTAAAATTATTACGTGAGGTAAATGCCTTCCACGAGTATGATATTATTCTTTTTGATGTGCTAGGAGATGTTGTTTGTGGAGGTTTCGCAGCACCCTTAAACTATGCAGATTATTGTTTGATTGTAACTGATAACGGTTTTGACGCCCTTTTTGCTGCAAATCGAATTGTGGCTTCAGTACGTGAAAAAGCGCGCACACACGCTTTACGCCTAGCGGGCTTAATAGGGAATAGAACAAGTAAACGTGATCTTATTGATAAGTATGTCGAACATTGTAAAATGCCTGTTTTAGAGGTATTACCTCTTATTGAAGATATTCGAATCTCACGAGTTAAGGGAAAAACTATTTTTGAAATGGCAGAAAGTGAAAGCTGTTTATATTCGGTTTGCGACTTCTATTTAAATATTGCTGATCAACTTCTTTCACAACCTGAAGGGGTTATACCAAAAGAATTGCCAGATCAACAGCTCTTTAGCTTATTGTCTGATTTTTATCTAAATCCACAAAGTAACACAAAGCAAGATAGCAATTCAGCATTAGATTTTATGATGGTTTAATCTTGTGAGCTTGCTTTTTAATGCTCTCTGCCGCATACTTGCATCCAAAGATAGTGGCTTTGCTATTGCAAAAGCTTGGCATTACATTTACAAATTCCAATTGTTATGCAAATGGTGTTCACTGACCTCGTCTTACCTCGTGCTTTGACAAAGTCAAAGCAAGCACGTGAGATACCAAACGCGATCCTCTTACCTCGCGTGCGTGAGGTACCGAATTCGATCGAGGGTATCTTGAAGCTTTAACCTTATAAATGCACATATAAGACGATCTAATGCATCTAAAAAGTAGACGCAAAGTCAATAGGACTGGTAAGACGAAGTCAGCGAATAAAATAAATCGAATGCGTTGCTATGCATTTATTTGACATCTACTTTCTAGATGCACATAGTAAAAGCATAGCAATAACATAACAAAAGAGTCTCCGCGACCCGGTTTTATCCCACGCATGTGTTGCGTTCTTACCGGTGCATTGACTTCGTCAATGCACCAGTTACTAACAAGGGTATCGAAGACCAAAAACAAAAGAAATAAGTGAAAAAAATGGTTGACAAAAATTCCCAACTTGAAATAGATTGTGAAACGGGAAATTATCATACGTTTTGTCCAATTAGTTGTGTTGCCTGGTTGTACCAAAACATTGAAGACAGCTTTTTTGTAGTAATTGGTACCAAAACTTGTGGTTATTTCTTACAAAATGCACTAGGTGTTATGATTTTTGCAGAACCTCGATATGCCATGGCTGAATTAGAAGAAGGTGATATCTCTGCCCAATTAAATGATTATAAAGAATTAAAAAGAATCTGTCTAAAAATAAAACAGGATCGAAACCCAAGCGTTATAATCTGGATAGGTACTTGTACTACGGAAATTATTAAAATGGATTTAGAGGGAATGGCTCCACAATTAGAAGCTGATATTGGCATTCCAATCGTAGTAGCAAGAGCAAATGGATTAGATTATGCTTTTACACAAGGAGAAGATACAGTATTAGCAGCTATGGCACATCGTTGTCCAACTTCCTCTACTCATATTAACGAGAATGATAGTCAATCGCATTCAGGACACGATGAACCCTCTCATGTTTTACAACAAGCGGTATCTCAAAATCATCTTGAATCTGAATCACCAGAGAAATCTCTAGTTTTATTTGGTTCCTTACCAAGTAGTGTAAGCAATCAATTAACCAAAGAATTAGAAGCACAAGGAATCACAGTCTCAGGTTGGCTTCCATCTCAAAGATATACTGATTTACCTGCGCTTGGAGAGAATGTTTATGTTTGTGCAGTCCATCCATTTTTAAGTCGAACAGCTACTACATTATTACGTCGTCGCCGCTGTAAATTAATTGTAGCTCCATTTCCAATTGGGCCAGATGGAACTCGTGCTTGGATTGAAAAGATTTGTGCAGTGTTTAATGTGATCCCAAAAGGTTTAAAAGAAAGAGAGGACTCAATATGGCAAAACTTACAAGATTATTTGCAACTTGTAAAGAACAAATCTGTGTTCTTTATGGGGGATAATCTTTTTGAAATATCTTTAGCTCGATTCTTAATCCGTTGTGGTATGATTGTTTATGAAATAGGTATACCTTATATGGATAAAAGATTTCAAGCAGCTGAGTTAGCTCTTTTACAACAAACTTGTGTAGAAATGGGTGCCCCTATGCCACGTATTGTTGAAAAACCAGATAATTATCATCAAATACAACGAATTCGTGAATTAAAACCAGATTTAGCTATAACCGGCATGGCTCATGCTAACCCATTAGAGGCTAGAGGCATAAGTACAAAATGGTCCGTTGAATTCACATTTGCGCAGATACATGGTTTTACTAATTCACGTGATATCTTAGAGTTAGTAACGCGACCTTTACGTAGACAAAAATCTCTTCAGGAATTTGGGTGGACTCAACTCATCAAATCAAAAAAAGTCTTATTGAATAATGGTAAATCTACTGATTAGACTCGTTACGAACATTAGCCTTATTACTACCATGAGTCTCACGAAATGATATATAAAATGACACTTTTTATAAAGATTGATTAGCTTTATTACCTGATGTATACTACTAATTGAAATGTGCAACCTAATACCAAAAATTTAAGGTGAAGGAAAGTTGTAACTCCCTGTGATATTTACGATGAAATTAAGCCCACGCCTCTTGTTACCGGGTTACCGGTGCTTGCATTGGAAGAAGGAGCCTTGATATAAACAAAGCGAAGCTTGGTGCAAAAAATATCGTTTTTGCAACGTAAATGCATCAGCGGTGCCAACGCTGTTGTCTTACCTGATGCTTTAACAAAGTCAAAGCAAAGCCTATGCTTTGCGTCTACTCGCTGCATCTATGGCATTCGCAACTACAAAGTCGATGCAAAGTAGAAGCATCAGGTAAGAACGTAATCAAGTCAATGTAAGCGATGCAAAATAGAAGTTGATCTTTGTTTTTATATAATTAGGGGTTAAGCTTGTCGCGAACCCGATTTTCGTGAATACAATTAAAACAGCATTGAGTTATAAAAAAAACTTTCGGCACAAAAAAAAAATAATCTAAAAAAATTATATGTCTGGTGCTACTGGAGAACGACCTTTTTCTGATATTTTAACAAGCATTCGTTACTGGGTAATTCATAGTATTACAATACCGTCTCTGTTTATTGCGGGTTGGCTTTTTGTAAGTACAGGTCTTGCGTATGACGTTTTTGGAAGTCCTCGTCCAAATGAGTATTTTACTGAAGATCGTCAAGAAACTCCGTTAATTACTGATCGTTTTAATGCTTTAGACCAAGTTCAACAATTATCTCAATAATATCTCTCATTTATAAATAATCAAGTATTGTTTTTTACAAAGTATTGTCTTTAAAACAAAATAAAAAGATGTAGACTTGCTTGGTCCAACATAGTATCAATCACGACAAGGTTAGCTGTTTAACCTCTTTAAACAGTTATAGTTTATATAATTCTACACTATATATTACCGCGTCTATTTTCTAACGAAATCATAGTAATTTTTTATGAGTACAAAAAGAGCTAAAACATATCCTATTTTTACTGTTCGTTGGTTAGCTGTTCATGCATTAGCTGTTCCAACAATATTTTTTCTTGGTTCAATAACAGCGATGCAATTTATTCAACGCTAAAGCTTTTGTGGCTTATAAATATGGATGGCAAGATAGCCAAAACAAAATATAATAGCCATTTTATTTATTCATAGCAATAAAATGACTATTATTGCTTTGTTACAATTAACAACATTATTAAATAAGAATATTATTTATGACTAGGCCAAATCCAAACAAACAATCAGTTGAATTAAATCGTACTAGTCTTTACTGGGGTCTTCTTTTAATCTTTGTATTGGCAGTACTTTTCTCAAGCTATATTTTCAACTAATTTAATTAGTCAATTTAAACCTTAATCTCGGTATTACGGATTAGTACTGAAATATTTTATTTCTATTGTTCTTGTGATTTGTTCTGCTATGTTTTCTATCTTTATCTAATATGCATGTGTTTCAGTGCATTTATTGTATACATGCAGCAGCAGAACAATTAGGCCGCGTTCGCGGCGAGTCCTAAGGCTTTATGGTTTCGCAGAGCGAAACAATTCGAATTGCTTTTCGGTGGCCTTGAAAAAAACCTTTCCAAAAACACAAGATTTCTCGCGTGAAAAGCTTATGAAATGCTAATTTGTATTACTATGCGTGTCTTGCATTTACTTTGTAGGTGCAATGCAGCTGTAGTATAAGAGAAATCTGTGGGAAAGTCCCATTATAGTTTTTATTTTCTTAAAATACATATGTCAAATACTGGAACAACTGGAAGAATTCCTTTATGGCTTGTGGGTACAGTTGTAGGAACTGCTGCTCTAGGTTTAGTTGGTATCTTTTTTTATGGCTCTTACGTAGGTCTAGGTTCTTCTTTATAATTTAGTTTTTATTCTTTGAGATTCAAGTCTTTTTATAATAGTTTAAGTTAAGGTCAAAGTAAAAAAATTAAAGTAACGAGCGTTAACTATTTAATGCTCTTAAAAATGAGTTTAAATTGTTTTTAACGAAAGCTCATCAAAACAACCTGTCTGATGTGCCCGAGGTTCTACCTCGGGCACATCAGACAGATTTAGTAGATTTTGTTTTTTAGAGAGACTCACTCTTAGAAAGACTCTAACTTGAAATCCATATAAAAAAGCAATACAAATAATGTAGCAAAAAAAGTCGAATAGCTATTCGACTTTTTTTATAAAAGTATTACTAGTAATTTATATCCACTTTCTTTATGCATAATTCATATAAGGCAATATATAATTGCTATAAGCCAATGTTATTTATTAAAACTATTTAAATATAAAAACCTGCTATCACATGACTGATAAAATAAAAAATTTTAATTGTTTTTGAAAAGTACAAAGCGTACAAAGCGTACCAAAATACGAATAAAATAGTTAGATATGGCTTTGGTACGCTTTGTACGATAGTTTTAAATATGTTGACTTAAAAACTTTTCTTGATTAAAATATTAATAGAATTAAACATAAAAAAAAGTAATTCGTAAACTTGAAGGTTTGAAACTAACTCGATTCTATTTTAAGTATATCTAGTAACTTAAATCGAGTTACTAAGATCTAGTTTTGTTTCAATAACTTTATCTTTTATCCTAGCATTTACTTTCCATCTACTTGACTTCTGACTCAGTAGAAACGTCGAGTCCTCGCGAATGCCTTAGATACATTAAGGCCAGTTTGTTGCATTACGTGCAACAAAAGATTGTAAACAGCAGATTGTTATGCAAAGCATAACAGTAGAGTTTTATGACCGGGTCACGGAGACGAGTGTGAATAGGAAAACGCAAGATATAGTATTTAGCTCTAGTAGCTCAGTGGTAGAGCGATCGACTGTTAATCGATTGGTCGTAGGTTCAAGTCCTACCTGGAGCGTTTTGATTATCGATTTTTTTAGATAGATAAAGCCCGTAGATTTCTATACATAAGAGGCTTGGGATGCCTTTTTCAATGGAGTTAATGTCGATAGGAAAGCATAGGTACAATATTGCCATTACCTAATAAATAGCTGACTTATCTAAACACCCAGCTAACTGGTCTAAATAGATCCAATTTTAAAAATTGGAAGTCATACTCATACTTTTATGCTTAACGATATGCTAATAAAGATATTAGGAGAAAAGCAACTTTCTTTAAAGTGCATAAAGCTTTCTTCTTTCGAGATTCTAAAAGCATTATGTCAGCATTTTTTAAAACCTTTTAAAAAAACGATAAATTTGTTATTAGTGTTTTATCCCTAAGGGGAGTCGAACCCCTGTTGCGACCGTGAAAAGGTCGAGTCCTAGGCCTCTAGACGATAGGGACAGTTTTATTTATTGTTTAAAGGTAACTTTATAAGTTATAAAGTTTCAATACTATCTTTTAGTAGGGAGTTTAAATAGAAAGCCAAAAGAATACATTCTATACTGTATATAGATTCTTAATAATTGCTTTTTAACTCTCTTATGTAATATTATAAAGAGATTAAAGAATTAAGTCAACCTTTTACTTTTTAATTCTTTTAAGTTTGGTGCGATAGTATAGGTAAAAGCGAACGTATACGTCTACTAAGTTTTGTGAAAGAGATTCAAATGATTAGAATTCTTGCAAAGGAAAAGATTCTGTTTGACCTAGCTTTGACCGAAGCATCGTTTCGGTCAAAGCTAGGTCAAACATATTGTATCCGTATTCTAGTAACTATAAAAGAATAATAACAAAATAAAATTCTAGTTAATAGTAAGAATAAATTAATCTAAAGGTTTCATGTATAGAACAGGCTCTAGATCACGGTCTAAACCTTTCTCAAAACCTGCAGCAGCAGCACGAGCTCTTCCTGCATGCCATAAGTGACCTACAAAGAAGAAGAAGCCTAAACAGAAGTGCGATGTTGCTAACCAACTTCTAGGAGATACGAAGTTAACAGCATTAATTTCAGTTGCAACACCACCTACTGAGTTAAGAGAACCTAAAGGTGCATGAGTCATATATTCAGCAGCACGACGTTCTTGCCATGGTTGAATATCATTTTTTAATTTGTTTAGATCTAAACCATTAGGTCCACGTAGCGGTTCTAACCATGGTCCACGGAAATCCCAGAATCGCATAGTTTCTCCACCAAAGATAATCTCACCTGTTGGTGATCTCATCAAGTATTTACCTAAACCAGTAGGTCCTTGAGCAGAGGCTACGTTAGCACCTAATCTTTGGTCTCTTACAAGGAAAGTAAAAGCTTGTGATTGTGATGCTTCAGGTCCTGTTGGTCCATAGAACTCACTTGGATATGCTGTGTTGTTAAACCACGACATACAGCAAGAAACAAAAGCCATTAAAGATACCGCAGCGATACTATATGACAGATATGCTTCACCTGACCAAACAAAAGCACGTCGTGCCCAAGGCCATGGGCGTGTTAGGATATGCCAAACACCACCAAAAAGAAGAAGAGTACCAATCCAAATGTGTCCACCGATAATATCTTCAACGTTGTCCACACTAACAATCCATCCGTCTCCACCAAATGGTGATTTTAGAATATACCCAAAGATTACTGCTGGACTAATTGTTGGGTTTGTGATAAGACGAACGTCACCACCTCCAGGGGCCCAAGTATCATAAACACCTCCAAAATACATAGCTTTTAGTACTAAAAGCCAAGCACCAAGGCCTAAAACAATTAAATGAATACCTAAAATTGTAGTCATTTTGTTTTTATCTTTCCAAACATATCCAAAGAATGGAAAAGATTCTTCTAAAGTCTCAGGACCCGCTAAAGTGTGATAAACACCACCAAAACCTAAAACAGCTGATGAGATTAAATGTAATACTCCTGATACGAAGTAAGGGAAAGTATCAATTACTTCTCCTCCTGGACCAACACCGTATCCTAAAGTAGCAAGGTGTGGTAAAAGAATTAACCCTTGCTCATACATTGGTTTTTCTGGAACGAAGTGAGCAACCTCAAAAAGGTTCATACCCCCAGCCCAAAACACGATTAACCCAGCATGAGCTACGTGAGCTCCTAATAATTTACCAGAAAGGTTAATTAAGCGAGCATTCCCTGCCCACCAAGCAAATCCCGTTGATTCTTGATCACGAGCACCTACAAAAAAATCGCCTTTATAAAGCGTTGCCACGCGGCAGTACCTCCTCTGAGAATACAAGTTTTTCGTATTGTCCTGCAAAAGCATTGCAAAAACTTGGTTTTTGCGTCGGCTTTTACACCAAAACTCTAAATGGATCTCAAATGTTTTGAAATCTCATTTTTTAATCTCTAAATATTTGACTACTCTAATAGTAACAAGATTTAGAGATTATTTGATTTTCTTTAAATTGAAAGGAGAGAATTAAAGCTCTCGGAGTTATAATTTTCTATAAAGAGAATTTCTAGTCTATAAAAAATTATTTGTAATACGGTCAAATAAGAAATTGTCATTATTCTACTACTTACCTGTATCCGGTAAGTAGCAGAAAGAATTGGAATTTCTTTTTATAAAGCGTTACCACGTGGTAATACTTCTTCCGGAAATACTAGCTTCTCATGAGGTTGATCTTGCGCAGCCATCCAAGCTCTAATACCTTCATTTAGAAGAATGTTTTTTGTATAGAATGTTTCGAATTCTGGATCTTCAGCTGCACGAATCTCTTGAGAAACGAAATCGTAAGCTCGAAGGTTAAGAGCTAATCCTACAACTCCGATAGCTGACATCCATAGACCTGTAACAGGCACAAATAACATAAAGAAGTGTAACCAACGTTTGTTAGAAAAAGCTACACCGAAGATTTGTGACCAAAATCTGTTAGCCGTAACCATTGAATATGTTTCTTCGGCCTGTGTTGGGTTAAATGCTCTAAATGTGTTAGCACCATCACCATCTTCGAAAAGAGTATTTTCTACTGTAGCACCGTGAATTGCACAAAGTAAAGCTGCACCTAAAACACCTGCTACACCCATCATGTGGAATGGGTTTAACGTCCAGTTGTGGAATCCTTGGAAGAATAAAATGAAACGGAAGATTGCAGCTACTCCGAAGCTTGGAGCAAAGAACCAACCTGATTGACCCAGTGGGTAAATAAGGAATACAGAAACGAATACTGAAATTGGTCCTGAGAAAGCAATTGCGTTGTAAGGACGTAATCCTACTGAGCCAGCTAATTCAAACTGACGTAGCATAAAGCCAATTAAAGCAAAAGCTCCGTGAAGTGCTACGAACGTCCATAAACCACCTAACTGTAGCCATCTTGTAAAATCACCTTGAGCCTCTGGGCCCCAAAGTAATAATAAAGAATGACCCATGCTGTTTGCTGGAGTTGATACAGCAGCTGTTAAGAAGTTACAACCTTCAAGATATGACGATGCTAAACCATGCGTGTACCAAGAAGTTACGAATGTTGTTCCTGTTAGCCAACCGCCAAGAGCTAAATATGCTGTAGGGAATAATAATAATCCCGACCAACCTACGAATACGAATCTCTCACGACGTAACCAGTCATCTACCCTTTGAAACCAATCTTTCTCTTCAAAAGGTTTGCCTATTGCAATTGTCATAGTCAACTTTTATATTTTAAAGTGTTATAATACACCAAACTAATTCGTTAAGAATCTTAATGATCTTAGTTAATTTAGTTTTAGGTGTTTACAAGCTATCTTTCCTCCTATATGATCTTATCCTAATGCGTTTTTTATTTAAATGTTTTTTTAGCAATGACTAAAAAACATTTAAGGTGAGATCTGAAACTTGATACGAGATGTAAAAAAAATCCAATAGATCTCATTACATCTGAATGTTGACTTCTATTCGTCTAGCCTAGAAATCACATATATATGGCATTTTAAATCTTATACAGTTTTCAACTGTAAATGATCGATCTTAAATCTTAAGGAGAAAATCTAATTAAGCTTGATGTTTTTTATTACATAATAAGAATAAGGTTTAGAAACTACAGTCATTAACGACGCATTCTAGCCTATTTTGATTACTCAATCTAATCAAAGAGTAAATTCTTATTATGTATCAATTTGTTGTTATTATTTTTGATTTTATATTACTTAGTTTATTTTAAAAATAAACTTTTATTTTATTGTAAACGAAATAAAAAACCTATGCAATTAATTAATTTTTTTAACTAATGTAATAAATCTCAAACTAATGTAAAAAAAGATGGTTATAACCACTAACACTTCCATTATTTACTGATCAATAAAGAAACTGTTGTAGAAACCTCTCATCATATAATGTATTATAACGATGCGTTGTATCTACGAAGTAGACACAAAATAGCTAGATTCAGTCGTCTTACCTCACGTGCGTGAGGTACCGAATGCGATAGAAGCATCGGGTAAAAACAGGGTCAAGCTATTTATACCAAAACAAAAATGGGGTAAAAAAGATTATAACAATAAAAAAAACGGGATCATGTTCCTGAAGTATAGTGACATAACAAGAATGTAGTATTTAGTACGAGCTCAAGCGTTTGTAGCTTATCGCATTAGAGCACATATTCCCTCAGCCCCATGTCAAGGGTTCAAATATTCTCTTACTTGTACTGCAAAAGCCAAGCTTTTGCAATGATTCTCTTGACAGAATGAATTGATTCAGCTATATTATAAATTAATTTAGTAACAAATAAAAAAACACTCTATAGCCCTTGTGGTGGAATTGGTAGACACACCAGTTTTAGGAACTGGCGCTTTACCGCATGCCGGTTCAAGTCCGGCCGAGGGTAATCATTTTGGTTCCAAAAAGAGTAACACAATTAGGTGTTATATTATTAATATAATATAACACTTACTCTTTTATGAAGCGCTTCACTCTAAAAAAAATCCTTGTTATTGAAAGATATAAAAAGTTAAAGTTGTTACTACAATGCAATAGTCGTATAGACCAACTATATGTATTTAAAACACTTGACAAAAAAATTGATATGTAATATAATTAAATACATATAGATTTAAAATAAGATTTACTGGTGCCCCAGTCGAATTAGAACCACACCAATCCATCTCGAACTTGGTAGTGAAATGAATCGAGGGCAACGATACTTATAGGGTGACCTGTTGGGAAAATAGTTTGGTGCCAGTAAATATAAAAATAAAACCTTACAATAACAAAGAAAACAAGATGTGGTAAAACACGATATGGGTTAATTGATTCTATCAATTAAATCCAAATCCATAGAGATAAAACCAATGTTCTTAAATTTATTTAACAAATAGTATTTACCATTAATTCTTTTGTTTCCTTTTATAATTTTTAATTAGCACTTCAATAGTATTGAACATAATCTTTTTTAAATATTGTCTTATTTAAATTTATAGTACCCACTCATTGTAAAAACTTGGTTTTTGTTTCGTATTGAGACAAACCAGAATTGTATTCATAAGACTTAAAGAGGGGGAATTTATAGTAGATATATGTTTAAGATTAATTTGTGATTTCTGGAGCACCTAAGAGTTAATAAGATTTCCAAGATGATTTAATCTTTTTAATTGATTAAAAAAATTATGATGATTTGGAGTATATAATTTATTTTTAATAACATCTTTGTATTGCGCACTGTCGCTGCAAGAGCTTCGCTTGCGCAACGGCACCCGTAAATCTAATTTGTTGTGGGATCTACTTTGTAGATGCACGCTTTTATTTCCTACAAGTGTATCAGAGGTAACACCCCTAACAAGCACTGAATCTGATGCAAAAGCATTGTATTTCCGAGATGCTATTCTTCCACTACGAAAAGAAACAGTATCTAACGATTGTCGTAAAAACGATAAATCGACCTGCTTTTGATTTAATAATTCAAGCAGTTTTATGTTATAGGCTTTTCTAATAAATTGAAATCTCATGTCATTGAGATTCACATAAAGAGATGTATGAGATATACGTAACTTTAAAAGACTGTAAACACAAAACCTATTTTTTGAATCTTGATAATGTAAAAACAGGAAGAAAAACTCTATATTTCTTGTCTCTGTAAAGGTGGAAAGTCTATTTATATATGCTTTCCCTACATGGGAATTTGAAAGATTAAATGAGTGTTTGTCCTCTATTGAAGTATGTGCAGCTACGGTAGTCTTTGTATTAACAGTGTTAAAACTACTTTTTTGTAGATGTCTATGCTTATCCTCGTAAGGGAAATCAAGTACTGAGATTGAATCGTAAGACTCGGCTATGCTGCTACTGTAAAAGCATTGCATTTTCTTCGTAAATGTATCAAGGCTTTTACACTCGTAGACCTCACTTACGTGGGAGACATTAATACCACGCATCACAATTGGATAGAACATATTGTAATAAAAAAAGTACCGAGTAGAGCTTAATGGTAGAGTTGTAATCCCTGTTGGCCCAGTTCCTCGTATTAAATTAAATAAAACAGTTTCAATACGATCACTTTTAGTATGTGCTTGTGCTGTTATAGTAGAACCATAAAAAAGTGCTGTTCGTTGAATGACTTGATATCGCCAATCACGGGCAATTCTCTCGGATACTACTTTGTTTAAAGGTAAAAAAAATAGAATGGTGGATGAACAACAAAAATTGCATTTTGCAACATGTAACATTGTAAAAAAAGAGGATGTTTGCCAAAAATGATTACACCAAATTAAATCAAAATCAATAAGTAATCTTTTTCGTAATAAATAAGAAATGAATAACAAACAAATCGAATCTTGCCCACCAGAAACAGTTAAAAATATCTTTTCTTGAGATTTGATTAAATTCTTTTCATATAAAGTTTGTGCAACACTATTTATTATTTTTAACACTTTTTTATGCATGATCTGTATGTGTTTGTAACATATGTAGTTGTTTTGCTTTGCCTTTTTTACCAAAAATATCTTTAGATGTATCACGTAGCACACCTTAATCCAATATCTTATTTTTGAATATTCGCAGCAGTTTTTATGCTCCTTGTACAAAAACTTGGTTTATTTTGGTTTAGCTTAAAAACGACGTTTTTGTGATGCAACAGGTTATATATGAGAGACACCTTAATAAAAAACTAAACTTCGAAATAGCTAATAATTCTTTTGTTGTGATCACAATCCTCTCGCGCGAAATTTTGAGGTGTTAAGAACAAAAGTGAATACGAAACACTACTCACTCGTCGAAGGAAGAAGTGCCCTCTGACTAGAGACATTCTGATAGAATTCTTTTATATGGCGGGAGCAGGATTTGAACCTGCGACCTCAAGGTTATGAGCCTCGCGAGCTACCAGACTGCTCTATCCCGCGAATAGGTGTTTTATTGTTTTGTTTTATTGTTTTTTACTTCTTTTATAATATACCAAAAAGATTGAATTAATTCTATCACCGTGTTAAAATCATATATAGGGCCTATATTTTATGACAACAAAGTTGTCATAAACCGAGACTATTATCTCGGCCTCGTACATTAAAATTCTTAAACTATGTGAGGTCTTGTTTCGAACAAAGCTTTGTCACATATATTAATACAAGACTAATGGTCTTATTTTAAAAGTACAAAGCAGCAACATTAAAGAGAAGTTTAATTTGCCGAGAGATATAGGCCCTTTTTGCTTATTACTATACCTTTTACTAGTGACCATACATCTTTAGTAGAAAAATCTTTAATAGTTATAAGAGAATTACAAAAACTTGAATCGCAGCTCAACCTTGTCGTTAATACGACTTTTCTTTTATTAAAATTATTTATCGTATAAAAGAAAAAAGATTAAATAAATATATAAAATATAACAGTATAAAATATAACATTGCCTGTTTAATCTGTTACACAGTCACCCAAACAACGCATTAAACTTCAAATTTTTTATGTTTTAGAAGAATAAAACTATAATTCAATATAATAAACAAGAAACACAATTAGGCGGCACCCAGATTCGAACTGGGGAATAAAGGATTTGCAATCCTCTGCCTTACCACTTGGCTATGCCGCCATAACATGTAACCAATGACATTGTTGTACTGGTCAAATCTCTTCGTAAATCGAATGTCCTACAATAAAGCTGAATTGTTCGCGCTTTTCTATAAAAAAGCGCGAACAATTTGATTGAATAAGATTTTTTAACCATATAATTAATATTATAGCAGAAATTAGATGTTAAAATCTAGCAATTACACAAGTCTAATGACTCAATAGCTTTTTTATTTCTTTTATTTTTAAGTTGATAAGGTAAAATCTAAAATTTTAAAGTCAAGCACAAACATTGTTTTTTTATAAGTCCAAGAGTTTTGTTTTTTCGACACACTAAGATAACAAAAGTATTTTAAAATTCAAATTTTCTGCTTTCGATAACAATAGAGTCTACATACCCCAATGGTGTTACAACGGAGTTGTAAAGACCACAGTCGTTTTTTACTCGCCGGTACCTTTTGCAATTATCATATTCCGTACTCGCGCATTATCAAACTCCTCTTACCAGTAGTGCGTATGCTCCGGAAATGCAACACGCATGTAAGGTGCGGAATATGATAACTGCAAGACATGCACCAAGTACCACAATTGGATAAAAGTACACTTTTTATATAATCCTATTAAAAATCTAACTTAGTGAGATTTCAAGCTTTGTTATTGTTATAAAAGAAAGGTTTTCCAGTTTTTTATACAATACTATTTTATTTTGATCACGGAAGCTTTATTTAGAAATACTCGAAAATGTGTTTCGGGGCACTAAAACTGAGTATGGACTCCACGATACTCTGTTTTAACAAATAATACTACATCATTGTAATTAAAAAATTCTTAAATGGTACAATCCCTACAAGCCGATAATCCTTCACGTACTGTTTTTGCGTTACCCGAACTTTTAGATAGCCAACGTGACGCTTTTAATCTTTTTTTAAAAGAAGGAATAGCAAAAGAATTCTCAAAGTTATCTCCAATAAAAGTAGAAGCTAAAAATATTCTGGCAGAACTTATTTTGGATGGAAACAATTATCAGTTACTGTTACCTACTGATAATCCACGAGAATGTATTTTAAAAATGAAAACATATGATTGCAAATTGTATGTTAAAGGTCAAATTATATATAGTACGTTTGATGGTCGAGTTTTACACAAAACAAAAGCTGAATGGCTTTTAGTTGGATATTTGCCACTAATGACAAAACGAGGTCATTTTATAATTAATGGTTCTCCAAGGGTAATCGTACAACAAGTAGTTCGATGTCCTGGCATTTATTTTCAAGAGATGGCAGATAAAGATTCAAGTAAACAAAGTAGATTTTATGCAGATATCATTCCTCGAAGAGGAGTTTGGTTACGTGTTCAAATTACTAAAAAAGGTGAAATCCAGATAAAATTTAAGAAGGGAAAAAAGATTCAAGCTGAGATTTTACAAAGATGTTTACAAGTGATTGAAAGGCAAGAAAAATTGAAATCTCTTATTTTTGCCTATAAGAATCTGTCAGCAAATACCAAAATATTACGATCGACACCGAATTTTGATTATCTTTTACGCGCATCATTAGGTGTAAGTCAAAAACTAGAACAGAAACAAAACCGATATGATTCTTATGAGATCTCTCACAGTGATAATAATCAAGAACTTGGATCACAAAATAAATCAAATTGGGTAGTAACAGGTCTTTTAAATTTGCTGTTCTCGAAAGATTTAAAAAAGGCTTATGTAAAAAAACAACTATGTTTAAATGATGTATGTGTCTTAAGAAAAAGAAAACAAGCTGAATTGTGCACAGAAGATCTCTATTTTTGTTATACCTATGATAAGCTATATCGTCCAGCTGAAGACAAAGAACGAGAGCAATCAGGCATTAAAAGTGATAATTATATGCCTACTACTAAAGGAGAGCAGAATAAAGTAGATCGTTCGAATAATAAAGATAAAGTTAAAGAAACGGGCCAATTTGATTCCAGCTCTACTAAAGTAGAGCAGAATAAATTGGATCCTAAGATCCAATTTGATTCATCGTTTAAAGCACAGAAATGTTATACAAATCTGTTTTCAACGTTTAAAATCGGATCAAGATATGATTTAAGTGATTTGGGAAGGCAAAAGATAAACACCAAATTTGGAATAAATGTTTCAGAGACACAACTTACTGCTTTAGATTTACAAATCACTCGTTATTGGCTACAAAGATATAGTAAAGGCGAAAAAAGAGTTGATGACATAGATCATTCTAAAAATAGGCGTATACGTACATCAGCTTCACTTTTACAGAGTCAATTTGAAAATGGCATTGAGCGTTTAAAGAAGTTTACTTGGAATAAACTAAAAGATTTTCTTAATGCACAAGTAGCTGAAGCCGAATCATCCTATTTTGCATCAGAAAAGTTAAGTTCTAATATGATATGGTCAAAGGCCAATCTAACTGCCTATCCCTTAAGCAGATACCCTGTGCGTCTTAATTCCACACCCCAAACAAGGGTTACAACATTGTTTGATAATATATCTGTTATGCCCTTTGCCACGCAATCGGATTCACGAGGAGAGCAAATAGGAAAGAATAGTCAGAAGCTTTTTCATTCGGATTTAGGATTCGCCGATACCTTACGTACGCAAGGTAACAATGCGGGAGTTAACAAACATTCAACTCTCTCTTTAAGGCCAAACTTGTTGTTATCGGGAAAAAAAAAGCTTAGCAATATAAATCACAAAGTTAGGATTCTAACTTTTGGCAAAGCAAAAGATATCTCAAGAACACAAACCTTTCCAGATTTGACTTTTGAATTCTTTCGAAAGATTCAATTTAACTTGGAAAAAAAGGAAAATAGAAGTATAAAAAATATAGTAAGCACAAAACCAATAACGGGTGCTTTTCGAGAATTTTTTGGTTCAAATCCGTTGTCACAGTATATGGATCAAACAAATCCATTAGCAGAAATAACACATAAACGACGAATTAGTTCATTAGGGATTGGTGGAGTAAGCCGTGATTCAGCAGGCATGGCGATCCGTGGGATACATGCTACACATTACGGTAGAATTTGTCCTATTGAGACGCCTGAAGGTAAAAATGCTGGTCTTGTAAACTCTTTATCATTTTTTGCAAAAATAGATAGTAATGGGTTTCTTAAAACTCCATATTATAAAGTTTTTAAAGGGCAAGTTCAGAATGAGTTAGGACTGGCTTTTTTTTCAGCTGAACAAGAAACAGTGCATAATTTTTATATTGCACCAAGTGATTTACAAAAATCGTCTAATAATATATTACAAAATAATTTAGTAGCAGTTCGTGTTGCTGACAATCTTTTAGATCTCTTTAAAAAGATACACCCTTATGCGGTAGACTGTATAGGAATTTCGCCTATTCAAATGATTTCAGTGGCTACTTCATTAATTCCTTTTTTAGAACATAATGATGCCAATCGTGCTTTAATGGGTTCAAACATGCAGCGACAAGCAGTCCCATTAATGATTCCTGAACGACCATTAATTGGAACTGGTTTAGAATCTCTTGTTCTTGCTGAATCTGGGCATATTACACAATCAAAGATGACAGGTTTTATTTCTTATGTTAGTTGTAATGAGATTATTATAGAAAGTTTAAAAAATACTAACAAATCAAGTCATCATTTAATAACACGGGCGCTTAATTCTAACACGACTCACGTAGTAAAGGATACATTAAATCGTAAAAGTCCATTTGGTTCAGCTCGCGTTCGATATCCCGGGAACACAGTCGCCTTCGCGACGAGATCAGGCGAAAGTAAAAAAGTATTAAATTCAGAACAACGCCTTATAAAACAAGAGATTGTTCGTTTTAAAACTCACGTTAATTCTTCACAAATAAACTCTTTACAAAATAAGCTTGTAAATAAAAATGTACAACCCTTATTTCTTAAAAAGTTACCTTTAATCTGTTTGCAAACTAAACAAAACATTAAAAGTAAATTGAATTTCTGCAAAACAACGTTTATCAGATGCAATGATATTTCTAAAATCGCGAACAATAATCCAACAGCTATTCAAAGAAATAAACAAAATGATTCTAATTTTGTGTTTTCTTTAAAATCAGGACAGAAAAAACATCAATATGAGAATAATCGAAAAGTCAATTCTTTAAAAACGAGATTAAATAGAATTGACTGGAATAAAAAAGGATTTCATAGGATTGCTTATTCTACAACTTTTCCCCAAGCAAACCTTGTGGATTTGTTTAATACACCAATAAACGACAACATTTGGAATAAAGTGGTAAGCAGAAAACCTAACCAACTTAGTAATAGAGTAAAAAACAAAGTCTGGATACAGCGTAGTCTTGCTTTATCCAAACAAAGATTTGGTCACAGAGATGTTATTTACGCAGAAAAGATGCGTAGCACTTATGGAATGCACATTATGCCTAGATACTCTCAAAAGGATCTTTTAATCAATGGAAAAGAAATAGAAATAAAAGCTCATGTTAAGCAAAAGATTCAATTGAATTGTTCAATTCTTAAAAATCCTGCAGAATTGTTTCTACGAAGTGGAGAAACCAACAATATATTATTGCGATCTTACGATCAAACAATCAACAAAGCTACTGATTCCAGTGCTACTAACGTAGCACAGAATAAATTGGCCTATTCAGGCCAATTTGATTCCAGTGTACCTATTTTTACCACACATAGTCTTTATTCAAGACACACCAATAAAACTTTTGAATATTCAGAATCTAAGTTGCATTCCTTTTCACACATTATTCAAAACTTTAACCGTTCGAACCAAGATATCTGTTTAGTGGAACGAGCATTAGTTAAAGAAGGTGATTGGGTCCAGCAAGGCGATATTTTAACTGATTGTTCTGCCAGTGATCAAGGAGAATTAGCTGTAGGTAAAAATGTTTTAATAGCATACTTACCTTGGGAAGGCTTTAATTTTGAAGATGCTATTGTGATTAGTGATCGTTTAGTCAAAGAACAGGTCTATACTTCTCTTCACATTGAAAGGTATGATTTTGACGCACAAGATTTTAAAGAAGGAAATGAATGGTTTACAAATGATTTACCAGGAATTGCAAGTAAAAATGTGAAACACTTAAATGAATTCGGCTTACCAAAAATTGGCAGTTTTGTTAAAGAAGGGGACATACTTGTGGGTAAAATAAAATATTCCAATAAAAAGGCTACAACACCCTATGAGCGATTATTGTGTGATATCTTAGGCGAAAAGAATTTTGCTGCCCGTGACGCCTCTTTGTATATTCCGAGAGGGGTTGAAGCAAGAGTTATTCATCATCAACTTATTGGGTTCTTTGAAAGAAACACAAAAGAGCAAAAATATACTGCAGCTAATACTAATCATACTCATAACACTAATGCTCCTGTTCTTACCACTAAAAATCGATTACCAAAAGTGGTCAATGTCTTTTTAGGTGAAAAACGAGCTATACAAGTTGGAGACAAAATGTCTGGAAGACATGGTAATAAAGGAGTCGTTTCGACTATTCTTCCACGACAAGATATGCCATATCTCGCCGATGGCACGCCAATAGACATAATATTAAATCCATTAGGTGTTCCTTCGAGAATGAATGTTGGGCAAGTGTTTGAATGTTTATTAGGCTTAGCTGCAACATATTTAAAACAACAGTTTAAAATAACACCCTTTGATGAGATTTATGGTATTGAGGCATCACAAAGTTTAGTCTATTTAAAGCTCTATCAAGCACGTTTACAGAGTGGTCAAAATTGGCTTTTTCAAGTGGATTTTCCTGGAAAAACTCGCCTTATTGATGGTAGATCAGGAGAAGCTTTTGATCAATGGGTTACCGTTGGTAAAGCATATATGTTAAAATTAATTCATATGGTTAATGAAAAAATACATGCTCGTTCAACTGGACCATATGCGTTAATCACTCAACAACCATTAAGAGGGCGTTCACAGAAAGGGGGGCAACGTTTAGGAGAGATGGAAGTTTGGGCGCTTCAAGGCTTTGGGGCAGCTTATACCTTACAAGAATTATTAACTAAAAAATCCGATGATAGCATTGGACGAAAAGATATAGCCGCATCTATATTACCACGACCAGTTTCTATTTTAGACACCATTCAAGGCAGCGCGAATGCGCCATCCAATAGAACACTTGGTTTTTATGAAAATGAAAGCAAGAAAAAGACATTATTACTGGGACAACCGGATATTTTTAAAGTTTTAGTTTGTGAATTACAAGCTTTATGTTTAGATGTTGGTTTATACACTTTAACCAACCAATCTTTTCAAAGAGATTTTATTACTACCCTTTAATTCCTGATTTTGAAACCAAATGGGATCATGAGCTCCCATTTATTCTATGCTACGTGAGTAGCACTGGAATGAAATTGTGGTACAATAAATTATTTTGTGTTACGTTAGTAAAACAATAATCAAATACTCCAGATTTATAAGAGGGATACATTTACAAAGTGGTTTACTCTATAAGATAATCGTTTAAATTGCATTGGATTTTAGAATCCAATGCAATTTCTGTTCAAGTAAAACCTCAACAATTTTAAAAATCTTTCTTTTTATTAAAAAAACTATATGCTTAGTAATAAAGCAAAACGTGAATTAAAGATTAACCAGCGAAGAGATCTCATTGATTCCATTGAGATTTCTATACCATCACCACAACAAATTTTAACTTGGGGAGAACGTGAGTTGCCTAATGGTAAAAAGGTGGGAGAGGTTAAAAACTCTAAAACAGTAAATTATAAGAAATTTACACCGCTTCGAGATGGTCTTTTTTGTGAACGTATCTTCGGTCCTATCAATAGTTTCATGTGTGCTTGTGGAAAAAGACAACCAGCATTTGATGTTAGTTTTTGTGATAAGTGTGAAGTCGAATACATAGATAAACAAGTGAGACGATCTAGATTAGGATATATTTCTTTAGTCTCTCCAGTGGTTCATGTGTGGTATTTGAAGGGCCGACCTAGTTATCTTTCACTTTTTTTAGGTAAACGTAAAAAACAAATGACAGCATTAGCTTATTGCAATGCATATTTAGTGGAGCAATCTCTTCCAAATTTAAACCACTCGAATCATATCTCTACTTTTAACAAGAAAGAGACTTTAGCTTATGATTCTTTGCAAAGCAAAAGGAATCCAAGTAAGACTACAACCGGTCTTTCGAACCATACTAATACCGATCAAACAGAAAATCGAAAGATATCTCAGTTTAAATCAACACGAAATCAAAAATTAAAAATTAGTGCAAATACTTTAAAAAGTTTTAGCAAAATTCGACAACTTTCCAATTGCTGTACTGCCTATAATCAAAAAGTCTTACGATCAAATCTGTTAAAAACAAATAAACCGATTAATTCTAATTCGAGCTTCCTTGATCTCGGATATTCCACGTCTGTGTCCCCGTCTTTACCGGACGCAGCTGCGCAGTCGACGCCAAACATGCGTGATGTACGATCGACCGAGTTCGCTTCGAGGTCAATGCACATGCAAAAAACTTCAGGTAATTCAGCTACTACATTAAACATAATAAAATCAAAATTCTTAGATAAGAAGGAGCTGTCATCCAATCTTAAAAGAAAATCACAAAAATCTCAGACATCATTCAAGCTTCCACTGATCTCTCAAACACGTGTTAGTAAACCATATCAAATGGGTTTATCACATCTGAATAGTAAACAACCAATTTCGATTTCTACTTTTGAAGACCTTTGGTTTATAAAAAACCAAAAAGATCCAAAAGCAAACACCTTAAAACAAGGTTGGGATGCTATAAAAAAGATAACTGATGTGCTTTCTTATGGTGAAAACAAATTAGCTACTGTTGGTGATGCTTTTTCTAAGAATCAGAGAAGTAAAGTTGTATTTTCTTATTTTTTTCATATTCTTATTGAGATCTTAAACAATGCTAAAAATAATAGTGTTCTTAAGAGTTATACGCATAGTACCCCTAGCTTGTTTCGACAAGAAGAGCGACTAGATTTTATAAATTGGTATCTACAAAGATCAACTAATTTTATATCTTTTTTTGATTTATATTTACATCCACAAGCTAAAAGTTTTTATAAGAACCAGGATTTTCAAAAGCTTCCACTATACCAAACTAAAGTACAAAAAGTTAAAAACATTAAAGATTTTGCAAAACAAACATTAAGAATAGAACAGAACGAAGAAAGCACACTTTTAAGAGGTTTTTCTTTACCTATTTCGAAAGACACTTCCTTTGTAAAAAAAGATATTGTATCGGATAGAGAATATTCTTGTAACTTGGCTTTCCCTACCTCAGCTACTTTTTTCTCTCATGCCCTAAAAAGAGTTGATTTGTTCAGTAAACCAAACTCACCGGATACTGTAACAAACGGGGGATTCCGTGAGGTACCTCACGCACCTGGTAGCGCTTTGACTTCGCAGAAGCAAAGTACCGACTTTGCATTTGCTCCGCAAAGGCATCAGGCAAGGCGATCGTATTCACGAGGAGGTCAAACTCGTATATCTTACGTGTTACCTCACCTATTTGCTCACGTTCAGGACGAGGTAAATGAAGGAAGCGAACGCAATAAAGCAAGAGTGGCAGATACGACGTCCCCAAAGGAAAACAAATTAAAAAACGAAAGGCATTCAATCGGTCAAAAATCTATTTTAAATGATTTAACTAAAAAAGAACAAAATTCTTCTTTATTTCCAGATAAAAGCAATACATCTTATTTTTTACACTCACACACTCCAGAGAAACAAATAAAACAATATAATCGAGCCCAAAGTTTACCTTTTTTACCGTCTCTTATTTGCAAATACAACGTACGTGAAGAGTTAGTGACTTTTTTTAACTCTAATCCGTTACACTCAGACATACCTATTCCAGTTTATTCACAAATTCATCGTTGGCAAGCGTTGTATGATGTGCATAAATATATGGCTGAACAATCTCTTTCTTCATCTACTGACGTTAATTATGAATCGTATTCAGGAGGAGATAAAAGGGTTGATCAAAATCAGCTTTTGTACAAAACAAAACCAGTTGTTTCAGGTGATTCACAAAGCAAAAGCAAAGCTTTTGCACCGAATCCTTTTTATTTATCACGCGCTTCTATAAATACAAATAAAAGATATACAAGAATAAAAACAACTGGTTTTTTTGACGACACACGATTTTCAAACATCTCAGGTTTTAACTCGTCTGACCGCGCTTTCTTACCTCACATCCGTGGGGTATCAGGAAATCAAAGTCGATTGGAGAAAAACAGCATTGGTCGAGTTTCTTTGAATAAACAGACAAAAAACTCATTTTATTCTGCTAAAATCTTTAAACAATCGAGAGATTCTATTAATCCAACGATTGAAAAATGGATACATTGTATAAAAAAAGCGATACCAATTAAATATTCAATAAAAACCTTAAACACTTCTTTTGAATCTGATTTATCTAATTTAATTCCTCGTCCTCCTTTGTCCTATTCAGGACGAGGTTTACAACGTTTTACTTCTGTCAAAAAGAGAAATAAAATAAAAAGGGCTTCGACTCTAGGGAAGTTAATAGATTCAGCTTGGCCGCTTGTTTTACATTTGGATACTTTTGAACAGTTTTTAGCAAATCAAAGGCCAATGACTAAAAACGAAAAAACAAAGATTTTTTCGGATTTTAATGGCACGTTGGGAAATAAAAGCTTTAATGTGCTTTGCTACGCAAAAAAACTAGATGTCAAGTTAAATGGTTTACCAAGTAATGAGAGCTACTTTGTAGATTCACCAACTCGATTAAATAAAGTATCAAAAGATTTAGAGGTACTGGCGTCTACTAGCATAGATGGATATCACACAACAGAATCTTATTTTACAAATCAAAATATAAGCAGACAAGATCAATTACTAAGACAAAAAAGACTTTCTCTGTACAAGAATCAGTCTGCAAAATCAAAACTAGTTAGATTCTTAAATGTGTCTTTTCTATTTGCTAGTCAAGTTGTAAATAGAATGCCACAATTATTTCAAAGTAAAAGTAAAAGCCTAGAGACGCTGCTTTCACAAATTTTGATTAATAAAAAATCATTGGTTTTAGTTGCAAACAATTTACAATTACAAATAAAAGCAGAAATAAGTTCTGAAATAGTAACAAATATTTTAAATCTTTCACGTGCATATAATTATGTGTCGATATGCCTTCGTTTATTTTATTTGCTTTCAACCTTTGAAAAAAGATTAGTACACAATGTTTATAATTCCTTATCCTCTTTCATAGAGAACAAAGCCTTGAAAAACGTAGTTGGATCTAGATCCAACGGTTCTGATATAAAAAATAACGGTTCCTTAGGATATTACGATTCAGTTGGTACTCAAAGCATATCTACAGATCTCTTGTTTAGTCCGGTTGTTGCACGTAATAGAACAACAGAGTCTCGGGATCTAATTAAAGCCGAGAGAAATGTACTTCTTTCACTTTTTTTAATACCCCCAGGAATCAAAGCAGCTACTGCTGGTAAAGCAAATGCTATGGATAATCTCATAGCTAGAAAGGTTAATCCTAATTTCGAAAATTATTGTCAACAAAAGATTCAAAATGTTGCTAAAGACAATCCAAATTTATATACCTTTGTAGAGATTAGATCGACTAATTCAGCCTTGAATCCCTTAAATGTTTCTAATATACAAATTCAACACCCAAATACTACTTCACAAGTAGTTCTTACGAGAAATATCTTCTTTGCAACTCTAGCCATTCGTCGAAACCCATTAGATAGTGGGTCGTATTTACAAGGAGAGTTAGAAAGCAAAAAAACAAAAAGTGACTTGTTACCATTGCAAGAATTTGATGATAATTCGAAAATGATTCAAGCTCCTGCTAATGGAGCCCTAGATTCAAGCTCTATTAAAGAAGAGCAGAATATATTTGATCCTTCTAATAATAAAGATATTGTTAAAGAACGAATCCAATTTGATTCAGAGACCCTTACTCCTTTTGAAGAACAAGATGCAAACTCTGAGCAAAAAGTTACATCAGAATCATTTTCAGGAACAAGGTTTGATTCTACAAGCCTTTCAGATCCTTTAGAACTCAATAAATGGAATATATCTAATAAAAAGATTAATGGTAGTTACGTGCATGATACCAACTTTTTGAAAAATGAAAACGATAATGGGTTGAAACACAATCTTGGGGTATCATCACAGAATCTCACTCCTATCAATGTGTCACCCACACTTAATGGAGGCACCAGTAAATGGGCACTAACTGGTGGAAAACAAGCAGAAATGCTGTCGCATTTAGAATTAAGCACAATTCGTGAGATTTTAGCTTATACTGGAGGCGGGGCACTGGAAGCATATTTGAAGCGAATTGATGTTCTATCTTTTTTCAATTTCTTATCCGCAGATATTGCTACTACTCGAATAATTTATAGAAATAAATTAGCTAAAATAGGATATGGCAATCAAGTTAATCGGAAACAGAAGCGTGTATTAACACGATTAGCTCGACGTCTTTCGATTAATTCTCGTCGTTTAAAAATAGTACAACTGTTTTTAAGAAACAAACGACGACCTGAATGGATGATGATTTCTGCCTTGCCTGTTCTCCCTCCAGATTTACGTCCTATCTTACAAATGAGTGAAAGCGTGGTAGTAGCTTCTGATATCAATAACTTATATCAACGTGTTATTTACCGAAATAATCGGTTTCATAAACTTGGTTTCATTGATTTTCATTTAGTGACTGCTATTCAGCGTTTAGTACAAGATGCAGTAGATCGTTTGATTGAAAATGGGAAAGGGGCTTCAAAACCTTTTTATACCCCTGCTGGTCGACCATTAAAATCACTTTCTGACACTTTGAAGGGGAAAAAAGGAAGATTCAGATATAATCTATTAGGCAAAAGAGTTGATTTTTCTGGTCGTTCTGTTATTGTGGTTTCACCACAATTAAGAATTCAAGAATGTGGTTTGCCAAAAGAGATAGCTCTTGAATTATACCATTACTTTTTACTTCGACACATTTTATTAAAAAAAGAAGCGTCCAGCATTGTGATTGCTAAGAAACTTATTAAACAGCGAAAACCCACAATCTGGAATATGTTGAGGGCTATCATTTATCATCATCCTGTGCTTTTAAATAGGGCCCCTACTCTCCATAGATTAGGTATTCAAGCTTTTCAACCTAAATTAATAGATGGAAATGCTATATGGTTACACCCTTTAGTATGTTCTGCCTTTAATGCTGATTTTGATGGGGATCAAATGGGTGTACATCTTCCCCTTTCTACTCAAGCACGTGCTGAAGCTTGGGATTTACTGTGGTCTAGAAACAATTTGTTGTCACCAGCTACTGGTCAGCCTGTATTAGTACCTAGCCAAGATATGGTATTAGGGTTTTATTATATGACTCAATCTTTTGCTTCTCCAGGTTTAATTTCCGAACAAAAAACTCAAAAACAGATTCAATCTTTTAATGAGTCTACTACCCACTCTTCGTCTATAGATGCTGTTATTCCACATAGTGAAACAACAGAGTCTTACCACTCCCCGCGAATGGGGCTAGCTCAGACTACCTTTTTGGATGGTCGTTCTCATCGTTCACTAAGTGTGCGTCAACTGGATCCATCGAAACAATTCTTTTATGATAGATTACAGCTATTATATGCCTTTCAAACAGGTAAAATTAGTCTTCATACTCCAGTTTGGTTAGCTCTTAAATCTCATGAGACTTTTGAGCACGATAAAAGCTCTTTATTGCCCTTAGAGATTCGAATTAATAGTTTTGCTAATAGCACATATATTTTCTCTGAATATAAACGAAGACGAGATGAAACAACTTCTGAGTTCGTAACATCTATTCGAACAACAGCAGGAAAAGTCTTAGTTAATGTGTTCTTGTATTAAAAGATTCCAATTGTTCGCGCATCTGCTGAGATAAATGCGCGAACAATAGAGGTCTGACAATCCTAATTGTTAAGCATTGTATTTATCGTATTCATGATCATCTGATGCATCTACTGTGTACCTATCCGATGCAAAATAGATGCAGACTAAATGCAATGCTTTTGGATCAAACCAAGTAAAGGCAAGTCAAAACACATCAAAGTTGACTTTTTAATCTTATAAAATAAAAAATATGACTCGTGAGACAATTTTTTTTAATCAAGTCTTTGATAAAAAAAGACTTAAGGTCTTAATTGGCTGGGTTCTCGAGGAATTTGGTGAAAAGCAAGCATTGCGAGTAGTCGAAGAACTAAAAAAAATCGGTTTTTCTAATGCTACACAAGCAGGTCTTTCAATTGGTGTAGCTGATTTAAGTACTCCAATTCAAAAAGCTTCTTTAATGTTAAAGGCTGAGTATACGATGACGATTTGTGATGTAGATTTCAATGCTGGTCGCATAACTGCTACTGAAAGAAGCCAAAGAATTGTGGATACTTGGCATAGGGTAAGTGAGACTTTAAGAAAACAAGTGGTGGATCATTTTAGTACGTACGATCAATTAAATCCAGTTTATATTATGGCTTTATCGGGAGCACGTGGTAATTTCTCACAAGTCAGACAATTGGTGGGAATGCGTGGATTAATGGCAGATCCACAAGGCCAAATTATAAGTTTTCCTATTCGTAGCAATCTTAGAGAGGGATTAACATTAACGGAATATTTTATTTCTTGTTCGGGAGCGCGTAAAGGTTTAGTTGATACGGCCCTAAGAACTGCTGATACTGGCTATTTAACACGCCGTTTAGTAGATGTCGCTCATCATATTGTCATAAAAAAAGTTGATTGTAACACGAATAGAGGTCTTTTAGTAAGAGCTTTAAAAAGTGAGAACAAAACATTGTTATCTTTACGTGATAGATTAATAGGTCGGGTTCTTGCTCAAGATATTGAATATGTAGTAAAGACACATAACCATTTATTAGCAAACAAGAATCAAGAGATCTGTCCAACTTTAGCCTCTCAGATACAAGAAGTAAAAGATCAAGTCTTTATTCGATCTCCTCTCACTTGTGCTCTTCCACATTCAGTTTGTCAATTGTGTTATGGCTGGAGCTTATCGCAAGGTAGGTTAGTCTCTCTGGGTGAAGCTGTTGGTGTTATTGCAGCTCAATCTATAGGGGAACCAGGTACTCAATTAACTATGCGTACATTTCATACAGGAGGTGTGTTTTCCGGCGATCTTTTGCATGAAATACGAGCCCCTCATTCTGGAAGAATTGAATTTCCTAAAGCGTATCAAGGATTAATGATTCGAACTACTGATGGTCAGATTGCTTTTATAACAAAAACTCCTGGAGAGGTTATATTGCAAGAAAATAACATCTATGATCAAGCTATCACAGCTCCAATTGTTCAGCCAAGCCATAAGAATCTTGATCCAGGTAAAGCGTCGGATTCACGAGGAGTTAAAAAACAAACCTGTTTACAATTTCAAGCTTTAAGCCTGTTATTTGTACGACAATCCGAATATGTAAGGAAAAATCAACTGTTAGCTCAAATCTCTCTTTTTGGTGAAGAAGGTAATCAGCCTATTAAAACCCGACAAACTATTTTTGCTGAACTCTCTGGAAAGGTGTTTGAAACACAAGGTGCTGTTAATAATAAAAGATTTATAAAAAACATAAAAAAACTCAATCCAAGTTCAGAGACTGATATCTCTGAGTCTGAGATTGTAGAAGCACTAAAAGCGCGTGCTTACGACTCTATTCAACCAGAGAAATCTACAAAATTAGGATTTTTTAATGTTTTAGCTACGCAAATAGGGGCCACCTTTAATTCTTCTCAATTCCCTTTTCAGGAATACAATTCTATTCCTACTATTTCTCATTTGGGTGTAATAGATCAATATGAGATGTCAGAGAATAATAAGGTAGTGCCTCGCTTTTCTGAAGCCCAGCGTACAGACACAAAACGCAGTTTAAACACAGGAACACCGAATTTTGCTTTTGGTCAAGCAAAAAGCTCAGAACAAAAAAATTCACAGATAGATAAATCTGAAGATATCTCTACTTTTTCTAAATCTTTAAATCTCTCAAAAAGACCATTTGGAATCGAACCTTTAAGACTACATTTATCTGAGTCACAATCGCAACCGCTATCTCGTCGCGTTCTCACATTGCATACGCGAGGTAGCGACAAGATAAGACGCGGGCAAACCAATAGTACCTTTAAAATGAGATCACTTCAATTAAAATGTTCTTATAACCCATATACAACACAATTCTTTAGTAGCACAAAAAATAAGAATCTAGTAGCATCTTTAGTAAAAAAACGTATTCATGCGGTAAATAGATGTAAATCATTACCTGAGATAACTCCCTATCAAAAACTTACAGAATCCGTTAAAAATAAGTTACATACTGGTGATTTGTACTTAAGAACAATTGCTCAAGAAGGTGATTTAGTTGATTCCAATTATTCAGCAATACTGAATAACTGAATCTATGGATACTTGATTTGCTTTGCATTCTTACCAGTGCATTGACTTTGTAAATGCATCCGGTACTGATTGAGTCTATGAGCATAATAATAGAATCTTACGCTCGGGTCACGGAGACCATCGTTAATAGGATAAGTGTAATACTGTGTTCTTTTAATATAAATGCAATCTACGCAACGCATAAGCAAAAACTCAACCATAGAATCTTACGATTACTAGAAATGTCTACCAAATCAATAAATCAAAGAGCCATCTCAGGTGAGGTTTTTAAAGATCATTTAATAGATGTTTTTTTAACAAATTCCGAACAAATAGCATTCTCCCTAACAATTTCGAATAAAATCACAGCTTTAAGCTCCTCTGACCCCACGTACGCGGTCGCGCTCGATAGCTTACGAACGCGGGGTCAGACAAAGTCAGACGACCCCGTTCTTACCTCTCATACGCGAGGTACTGAAGAGGTCAGCAATTCAGACGATAAAACAATTAAACACGAAAAGAGTCAAAAGTTGGAGAATTCTAGTCTCGCATCAGTTGAGCGCGTTCGCGCCGAGGTTCAGATAGCAAAAAACATCAATTGTGGTGATAAGCTTGGTGAGAATTCTGGAAGGTCTGCCATTGCAAGAAGATCTGGAAAGGTTATAAGAATAAGCAAAAAACAAATAATTGTTCAAAAGACACAGGTACTTCTCTTTTATTCAGAAACCAGCGTGCATGTCAAACAAGGAGATTGGGTAAAGAGAGGCGCTCCAATTTTAACACTAACAAATAATACATTAATTACAGGTGATATTGTCCAAGGTATACCCAGAATTGAACAATTATTTGAAGCGCCAAATTCACCACCTTTAGCTTTACGAACAGGTGATTATGTTTATAACAGTTTACACTCTCAAATTATTGAGATTTTTCGAAAGAATTGGCTAAATGCACCTTTACCAATTGCAGTTAGAACAAGTCTACAAGAAATGCAACAAATTCTTATCGAAAGTATACAAAAGGTGTACCTTTCTCAAGGCGTACTTATTGCTGATAAACATATCGAAATTGTAGTAGCACAAATGACTACTAGAGCTCAAATTATTGACAGTGGAAGCACTGGTCTTTTTTTAGAAGAGGTCTTATCTGTGCGCGAGATTGAAAATGCTAATCTAGCTACTCCTGGTAAGAAGGCATTATATGCACCAACAGTTATGGGTTTAACCAAATCAGCTTTAAATTCTGATAGCTTTTTATCAGCTGCTAGTTTTCAAGAAACAAGTCGAGTGTTAAGCCGTGATGCTGTTATTGGAAAAAGTGATTTTTTACGCGGCTTAAAAGAAAAAGTTGTTGTTGGAGACTTAATTTGCGCGGGTACTGGATTAGACGTTTATTTTATTTATACTCTTTTATGTAATAAACAATTTTCCCATCTTTTAAAACATCCTAAGACTTCAATGGATCGTGTTCAGTACCCCAGGTAGTGGGGTCTCACTGCCTTAAAAAGCCAAATCATCAGCAAATTAATTATAAAGACCCAAAAAACCTCGTCGTGAATACGATTTCCTTCGGAACAATTTGATTTTTTTTACTATTTATTTTTTTAATTATAAATTTCAATCGTATTCGGTACCTCACGCACGTGAGGTAAGACGAGGTTTATTCTCGTGTTTTTTCACTAAAATAACTGGAATAAGAACAAAGCATATAGTGGCAAATTATGTAAATTTTATTCTCCTGTTGCATGTTCTGGTAGTATTCAGAACTCTCCGATACCTGATGCATCTACTTGATCTATCCAGTATATGCAAAGTAGATGCAATGCACAAGAGATCAACACTAGTTCCCTCGGAAAATTGTAATAATTATGGCAACTCTTATTTATAAATCAGATCTTATAGATTCTTTTCAAGACGAGAACTCAATTCGAATCAACTCTTTTAAGGTTTTTCTTACTCATTTGGCTGCTGGTCTACCCTCGTTGCAAAGACAATCGTCGAGAAGACAACCCACCTGTGATGTTTTGCACAACAATACAGTTTTGCAGCCCAACAGCACTTGCATGTCCAAAGTAGATGCGGACAAATATAAAAACAATATCTTACGATTCTACAATAAACACAAATTGGTTAATTATGGAGCTACTAATTATAAGATAATTCGTCCATTATTATATTTGTCTCGAACTGACATTACTTTAATTTGTAAGACGTTGAAAATCCCTCTGTATCCAGATAAAAGTAATCAAAGTTTAAAGTATTCTAGAAATCGAATAAGAAAACAGTTGCTTCCTATTTTAAAATTATTTTATAATCCTCAAATAGAACAAGCTTTATTTAGATTTACAGAAATCGTTTCTAAAGAACAATCATTTATAGCCTTTTTACTAAAAGCTATTCCAAATAATTTCTTGTCAAAACGACAAATACAGGCAAAATCTTACAAAAGATACAAAATTTGACTATGCTTTCAACAATTGAAATATTCTTAACGCCCATAAGCTTTGCCCTTTTATTCCTTTTAATGCTTTTATATTGGGGACAAACAGCTTTTTTTTCATATATAAAATATAAAATAGTAACATCTCTTGTTTTTGTTTTTTCACTTTTTTGTGTTACATTTTTGTTACTTTTAAGGTGGGTTGACTCGGGACACTTACCGTTAAGCAATTTATATGAATCTCTTCTTTTTTTATCTTGGAGTTTTTTAATTATTCAAGCAGTTTTTCAAATAAGCACAATCTCAGAAACTCTCTTGTGGAGTAATATACAAATTGCTCATAAATCAAATAGAAAATCTGAAGCATCACCTTTAACTAGAGATGCAAAAGAAACTAAAGACCAAATCAATGTCATTACCCCCCTAAAAGTCCAAAATGATCGACAAGAGATCATGGATATTTTAGCGGTTATACTAACACCAATGTCTCTTCTTACGTATACTTTTGCTTACTTGAACTTACCTAAGGAGATGCAAAAAGCCACAGCGTTAGTTCCAGCTTTACAATCAAATTGGTTAATGATGCATGTTAGTGTTATGATACTTAGTTATGCAGCATTGATTTCTGGTTGTATCTTATCTATTACTTATTTGCTTTATAACTTGATAACTTCTTCGACATTGTCAAGAGTGAAAACAGCATTTCGAGAGCCAATTGTGGAAGACAGTTCAACAAAAAAATCTAAGGATCTAATACTATCAAACTCCCCTTATACTACGGACGTCAGATATAAAACGCGCCAAGAATTACCTAACTTTTCCGACACTCCAGTGGCAAGCGGATTCACTGACCTCGCAGCGAACACGGTCGATGGTGCCTCACGCATGTTTGGTCGTATTCACGACGAGGTCGACTTCATAAATCTCTCAGGTAAGAACGGGGACACAGACATCGGATATCCGAGTGCTAATCAAACAAATATGACTTCAAGATTAGCTTTATCGGAGAAGTTAGATAATTATAGTTATCGAATGATAGGTATTGGTTTTCCCTTATTAACTATTGGGATTTTATCTGGGGCTGTCTGGGCCAATTCAGCATGGGGTTCATATTGGAGTTGGGACCCAAAAGAAACATGGGCTCTTATCACATGGCTCTTCTTCGCCATTTATTTACATGCCCGAATCACACGTGGGTGGAGTGGTAAAAAAGCTGCAATAATTGCTACGATTGCCTTCTTTGTTGTTTGGTTTTGTTTTTTAGGTGTAAATTTACTAGGCACAGGATTACATAGCTATGGATGGTTTACCAAGTAGACGCATGGCAAATAAAAAAAAGAACTATTTCCCTTTGGATTTGTTTTGTAGGTAGAAATGCGCTCATTTGTTTTATCCATGTGATTAGTGTGTAAAATAGCATAAAAGCATTGCTACTGCTTTGTATTGCATTGCATAGCAATGCAATGCTTTTGAGCCGGCTTTTTTTCATAATCTTATGTAATTTGTAACTAAATAGACTAAGTATAGCTAGCCTACTGGTTCCTTGTTTTTTTCTCACATTAGAGTAACCTTTTTTCTAGTAACTGTAAAATAAATGTTTCAATGTAAGGCAATTTTTGCATCATCTCTCTATGTCTCTTTTTTCCCTTTGCTTACTTGTGTTTCGAAAAGATCGAAACACAAGAGAAAAACGTCGATAGGAGCAACTGATTATTAAAAATGTATCTGATAGACTTTGATTTAATCAAAGAAAATTGTTTAAATATTATATAAATAGAAAATGGGATTGTAGCTCAATGGTTAGAGCACTGCCCTGTCACGGCAGAGGTTGCGGGTTCGAGTCCCGTCAGTCTCGACTCATTACAATAATGACTCAAGACTCTATCGCTGATCGTAATAATTAAAAAAACTCAAGGTACTGCACTCGTTACCTCGTGCATTTACCTTGAAAAAGAATATGCAAAGTAGATCTATTAAGGATGGGCAACACTGTTCTTACCTAATGCCTTTACAAAGTCGATGTATTAGGTTGTTACCTCACGTGCGTGAGGTAAGGCAAATGCTGAATGCAAGACATCCAAAGTAAATAGAAACCTGTGTTAAAGGTATAAATCATATTTTGACTTAATTGACTTCTTGTTTTATACTATAAAATAAAATTTGACAATAGTTCTAAAATTTTGCATTTACTAATTTTAGAATCTCATGTATTATTTCTTTAGTATAAAAAGAAAGATTTACTATTTGTATTTTTTAGTATTAAAATAAAACTTAATAATACATAATAATTTTGAATCGGGTAGATTGTATGAAACAATCGTTTCTAAATATGACTTAATAGTACACGTTTAAGAAACGGCAGCTTGTAATTTGTTGCAAAAAAAAAACATAGGGATTCACTTATGTTGCTCAATTAAAGATTGAATTTTTTTGTATGAATTACAACTTGATGTAGAAAATTTAACTGAATGGTGAGAAATGGCTCCACAAACAGAAACAAGAACAGGCTCGGGCTTTAAAGCTGGTGTTAAAGATTACCGATTAACTTATTTTACGCCGGATTATCAAGTAAAAGAAACAGATATTCTGGCAGCATTCCGTATGACTCCGCAACAAGGGGTACCTCCTGAAGAGGCTGGTGCAGCGGTTGCCGCAGAATCATCAACAGGTACTTGGACGACAGTTTGGACAGATGGTCTGACAAGCTTAGATCGATACAAAGGTCGTTGTTATGATATCGAACCAGTTCGTGGAGAAGATAATCAATACATCGCATATGTAGCGTATCCTCTTGATCTTTTTGAAGAAGGATCAGTAACTAACTTATTTACTTCAATTGTAGGTAACGTTTTTGGTTTCAAAGCTCTTCGTGCTTTACGATTAGAAGATCTTCGCATCCCACCAGCGTATGTTAAAACATTCCAAGGTGCTCCGCATGGTATTCAAGTTGAGCGTGACAAACTAAACAAATATGGTCGTTCACTTTTAGGTTGTACTATTAAACCAAAACTTGGTTTATCAGCTAAAAACTACGGTCGTGCAGTTTATGAGTGTTTAAGAGGTGGTCTTGATTTTACGAAAGATGACGAAAACGTAAACTCACAACCATTTATGCGTTGGAGAGATCGTTTCCTATTTGTAGCTGAGGCTATTTATAAATCTCAAGCAGAAACTGGTGAAGTTAAAGGGCATTACTTAAATGCTACTGCTGGTAATGTTGATGAGATGTTAAAACGTGCAGCTTGTGCAAAAGATCTAGGTGTACCAATTATCATGCATGACTACTTAACTGGTGGTTTTACTGCAAACACTACGTTAGCAGAATATTGTCGTGATGAAGGTTTATTGCTACACATCCACCGTGCGATGCACGCTGTAATTGACCGTCAAAGAAATCATGGTATCCATTTCCGTGTACTAGCAAAAGCTTTACGTTTATCAGGTGGTGACCACCTACATTCTGGTACTGTAGTAGGTAAACTAGAAGGTGAACGTGAAGTAACTCTAGGTTTCGTAGACTTAATGCGCGACGATTATGTTGAAAAAGATCGTAGCCGTGGGGTTTATTTCACACAAGATTGGGTTTCACTTCCAGGTGTTATGCCGGTAGCTTCAGGTGGTATTCACGTATGGCACATGCCAGCACTTGTAGAGATCTTTGGCGATGACGCATGTCTTCAATTTGGTGGTGGTACTTTAGGACATCCATGGGGTAATGCTCCAGGTGCTGTTGCAAACCGTGTAGCACTAGAAGCTTGTACACAAGCACGTAACGAAGGTCGTGACCTTGCACGCGAAGGTGGTGATGTTATTCGTGCAGCTTGTAAATGGAGTCCAGAATTAGCTGCAGCTTGTGAGGTTTGGAAAGAGATTAAATTTGAATTTGATACAATTGACACGCTATAAGATTTACTAATTTTACCTGCTTTGTTTCTACCTAATTAAACTTGTCTGACTGGTGTGTTTACAAATCGTAGTGAATACGAGAGATACAACACGTATCTGAGGAGCTGAACATGAGCCTCATGAATAGGACCACTTTGTGTTGGTATTGCTTTTTGCATCCCCATTGTTGGGACAGCACTTTGTTTTACTCACTCCCTCCTCTTTTTTGAGGGGGGGGCGTGCGTGTGCCGGATAGGTGCGTGAATCCACGCAATACAAGGCACAAAGTCAGGTAAATGTGTAATTGTAGTTAGTAATTGTTGTCTCTGTAGTTGCAAACTTAGTGTATCACTTTGCGTTTTATTTCCTTATCTGACTAACCTAACTCGTTTAAACGAGTTAGGTTAGTCAGTGTTCTCTCTCGTGCTTCAGATTAAGCAGCAATTGTTGTCCAAAAAATTGTTTGTTCTGGTTTTTACCCCAAATGTCGTGCGATAATTTATCTTGTTTTATCTCACTAAAACAAGAGTCCATATCATCTCTACCTTTAGAGAGATACAACCTGTTTCTCTTCAATGAGTATAACCTTAGGATAAGATAATATAATTACTAAAACAAAACAACCTTATCGTTATTAGTTGAACAAGAAGATGTGTTGCTGATAGTTGATAAGTCGAGTTAAAAAAATGTTATTGTTTCGAGGAATCTAATGTTGTAATAAAAACATCTTATTATAAAGAGGAATAAGACCGTAAATTTTTCACGTTATAATAATACTTAGAAACATATCGCGATAACCAATTTTATTGATGAATAGATTGGCTCAAATGGGATCATATGATCCCATTTATAGTGTTTTACTAGAGTAAAAAACAATGCACACTCAAATAAGATTCTTCAAATGCAAAAGTAAAACAAACTATTAGATTATTTGAAAATCTCTTTTTCTTTTTTTACACAACTTCTCTTTAAAGAACATTAAAGACTATTAAGTAAATTCATAGATTACATCGCTATTTTCAGTGTAATCACTTTGAATGGGCACCACCCTAAGAAATAGTGCAAGGTGAAAGCACAAAGTAGACTTATGCCTTTGCTTTACAAGATGCAAGGAGGATAATATAGATTCTAATTGTATGGTTTACAGCCTACTAACGGACTTGAACCGTTAACCGTCGGTTTACAAAACCGATACTCTACCAATTGAGTTAAGTAGGCTTTTTTAGTTTTTTATTTTTAAAAGATATTATTATGTTACTCTAACAAAGACTTGAAATTCAATATATAACAGTTTACTTTAAAAATCACATAAAAAGTAATTAATAAGATGTAAGTAATTTCCTTAGCTTTTCTTTATGTATTGTTGTTTATCTCTAATTCATAATTTATTGTGTGTATGCTCCTGCTATATATACGATCAGGTGGGTCTAATACAACATATGAATAAAAACTTGACAAGCACGTAATAGGCACTCGTAAGCACAAAGACAGCAAAAAACGGGTTAAGCGCTTTACTTCAACTTGATTTGAAACTTTTTTTTTGTTCAGTGCCCCGTGTCTTTACGAGGTCGTCTCGCCTCACACGTGTGAGGCGAGACGACCTCGTAAAGACACGGGTAAAAGGAATCCGATCCAACTAATACTAAAGATGCTTACCAACTAGATTTAGTCACACCGGGAAGTAAACATTGATGAGCCATCTCACGCAACATGTGTCTAGATAACCCAAAATCTCGAAAATAACCCTTTGGTCGACCTGTTAAAAGACAACGATTGTGTAATCTTACAGGAGCGCTGTTTCTTGGTAATTTTTGTAATTTCGCATGCAAATTAAATTTAACTTCAAGAGAGGAAGCATTACGAATCTCTTGTTTTAAGTTTTCACGTTTCTTGATATAACGATTAACTAATCGTTGTCGCTTTACTTCGCGTTGGACCATGCTTTTTTTTGCCATAGTTTTTTAATTGTTTTTGTTTCTCAATGTAATTTGTAATCGTATTCGGTACCTCGTGCTTTGACAAAGTCAAAGCAAGTGCTTGCTTTGACTTTGTCAAAGCACGAGGTAAGACGAGTTTTTGTGTATAAATATTTGATAGAATCTCACAAGGATACCTAATGTAAAAACTAACAACATCAACACATGATCAGATCGTTCATCCTATGTAGAAGAGTCATTGCATTTGCAATGGCACTGCTTTTTGTATGTTTAAATTACAGAGTAAGAGAACGACTCTTATTAATAAATGGGAGTAAGCCCATAATACGGGCGCTTTTTATAGCTTTTGAGGTGTAACGTTGTTGTTTTGCTGTTAATTTGTTAATTCGACGAGGAAGTATTTTACCTTCAGCGGTAATTAATTTGCGTAGCAACACCACATTCTTATAATCAATAGTGCCACGAGATCTTTTGAGAGATTGATTTTCTCGAGCAGAAGATGACATTCCCGTCTTTTTATTTAATGTATTAAAAGTTTGTGATGAGATACGATTTGGTTTGTATTTTCTTGGAATTACAGCCACTAACGGGAAGGACGTTGTTCGTCTTGAGCGTCGTTTTGAAAAGCCTGTACGCTGTGTTGACATTCTCATAAATTTCGATTTAAATGTTTTGTTTTTTTACAGTATTTGTTCATTTTGTAAGAGAGGGCTATCGGTTTTTAAATAAAAACAGAGTCATGTGTGGTACAATGTGGTTGATTTAGCACACATCGAAGATTTTGCTCTTACATTTTGCTTGCCTTTCTGAGAGTCATGCTCTAAAGCCTGACTTGTGTAGCATATCAGGCAATTACCGAACAAAGGTAACCAGTTGATTAAAAGCTTCTTTGTCTAAAACAGCTAATTGCGCTACAATCTTTCTATTTAGCATGACTTTCGATTTCTTTGAAAGATTAACAAATTGACTATAACTTAAACCAGCCGCGCGAGTTGCGCCGTTAATTCGACTAATCCAAAATTGTCGAAAAACACGCTTGCGTTGAAGCCTATCTCGATAAGATTGTTTTAAGGCTTTTAACACATGCTGGTTCGCTACTCGAAAGAGTGTACCAGATTTGCTTGTAAAGCCTGAAGAGAGTTTTAATGTTTTTTGACGTCTTTTGCGTGCAACATTGCCTCGTTTAACTCGAGTCATAAATATTTTATTAGTAATTAATTGTAGTTTCATCTATGGCATTACAAAAACACTCGAAAAACAAGGTTTTGTGCCTCGTCGTGAAGACGACTTGGAAGCCATAGCATTTACCTTGTAAATGCAAGGTGTGTGCTTGATACCGACTTGATACATCATGGTATTCGGTGCCTCACGCACGTGAGGTCAGACAAGGTAAGAATGCTCTCATTTCCTGTCGGAAATCGAATGGAGGTATCGAATATAATAAGATTAACAACATGCTGTGTTCTTTCTTTCGTAAATCGAACCGTGTTGGAATATCCGGTTTTTTTGTATGATTGTTTTACTTAGTAAAAACAGCATACTAGGCCTCTAGTATTTGTCATTTTTTTTTATAATATTGCCTTTGGTCTCACCTTCCTACAAACTACGATAGGGAGTCACAAAATGGGCATGTAAGCCTTTTTTAAGATCTAGATCTAGCTAAAAGGTTTCTCGTTAAAAGATGAACGAGATGTAACAAACAAGGGATTGATACATAGTATTTTAACAATTACATGCAATTAATACTATCATAAAAAGACATAAGTACGTTTCATTCAAAGAAAATAAAAAAAAAACAAAAGCCTTAAATGGAAACACGATTATAAATGTTAATTTCTGGACTGTTGCGTTGCTGTGCATTTGCTGTGTCAATTCAAACAGTATGTGTATCAAGTAAATAAGGTGCTAAATCTTAGAAAACTTTGTAAGCCTTTTAAGACTTACATAGGCTTTTTATTCGTATAAGAGTCTTGAATCAAATTGGCCTATTCAGCCAATTTATTCTGTGCTACTCATGTAGCACTGGAATCAAATTGGATCTTAGGATCCAATTTATTCTGTTGTTCTGTTAGACAGAACAACAGGAATAAGATTGTAGAACAAAGTAATTGCTTTAAGGATTATATTATCAACCTCTATAGGCATTATCCGGTGCTTGTTGCACCGGATAATCTCTACGCCTATAAAATAGGTTAGTATTTAACAAAAACTCGACATAAAAACAAATCGGTTCTTGTTACAAATGAATGTATCAATTAAAAAAGACCTAATGTTAGAGAGATATCAATAGGTAATGTAGCTCCAATACCTAACCAAATTGCCACCACTGTTCCTAATAAGAATGTAGCTGTTGCTACTGGTCTTCTGAATGGGTTTTGGAATTTGTTGATGTTTTCAATAAAGGGTACTGTTAACAGACCAGCAGGTACTGCTGCCATCAGTAATACACCTAGAAGTTTGTTTGGTACTGTGCGTAACAATTGGAAAACTGGGAAGAAATACCATTCTGGTAAAATCTCTAATGGTGTTGCAAATGGATTCGCAGGCTCACCAATTGCAGCTGGATCTAACACTGCTAAACCAATCACACCAGCAAATGTACCTAAAATTACCACTGGGAAAATGTATAGTAAGTCATTAGGCCATGCAGGTTCACCGTAATAATTGTGACCCATACCTTTTGCTAGCTTTGCTCGTAAAATAGGATCTGAAAGATCAGGTTTTTTTGTAACTGCCATAATAGTAAATAAAATTAAAATATATAAAACGTAATAAAATAAAGACTTATAAAACTATAAGTGTGCTGTACAACCAAAATAAAAGATAAGCTTGCTATCGTATTCACAACGAGCACAAGGCACTAGCAGTTTAATGGTTGTGTTTTTATGCTTTCTAATTTAAATTAGCTAAACATAGGCAAAACGCTCGGTTTTTTATAATGGACCAGAGATGCCCTGTTTACGAATCATTAAGAAGTGCATTAACATAAACACAGCTGTTAATAAAGGTAAAACAAATGTGTGTAAACTGTAAAAACGTGTTAAAGTTGCTTGTCCAACACCTACGCCACCACGTAGCAGTTCAACTACAGTGCCACCTATTACTGGAATAGCATCTGGAACTCCAGTTACGATTTTAACAGCCCAGTATCCTACTTGGTCCCAAGGCAATGAATAACCAGTAACTCCAAATGAAACTGTGCATACAGCCATAATTACGCCTGTAACCCAAGTTAATTCTCTTGGTTTTTTGAAACCACCTGTTAGATACACGCGGAACACGTGTAAAATCATCATAAGAACCATCATACTAGCAGACCAGCGATGAATAGAGCGGATTAACCACCCAAAATTCACGTCTGTCATAATATATTGTACCGAAGCAAAAGCTTCTGCTACAGTAGGTCTGTAGTAAAAAGTCATAGCGAATCCAGTAGCTACCTGCACTAAAAAGCAAGTAAAAGTGATTCCACCTAGGCAGTAAAATATGTTTACATGCGGCGGTACGTATTTACTTGTAATATCATCGGCAATTGATTGAATCTCTAATCGCTCTTCAAACCAATCATAAACTTTACTCATAAAGTTACTAAATACTTTTTAAAAATCACAATTAGTCTAACTCTTCTTTTTATTTTATCTAAACAATCTTTTATAAAGCAAAACATCAGTAATTTCGCATCAAACAAAGTAACCTTGTACATACAAGGTTTATACTGTTTACTCGACACAGTTACAATTAAACCGTATATAGTAAAGTTCAAGATCAATGTGTCATTTTTCGGTGTATGTCATTTGTAATATTGAGTTTTTTATAACATGTTTGTATTGTATGATAAATCTCACAAGCTTTCAACCTTTGATTTAAATCTCATATATTTGATACCTTATTTGTCTGTCACAAAATTAGTTCTATTGTTTTTTAAACACAGGTTGTGTTAAAAAAAGCTAATTGTTACGCATCAACATTGCTTTGCATTCTGCTTATCCAATATATCCACATTACTTACATTGAATTGTATCATTAGGTCGCGCAAGACTTGTCTCGTCTCCATTCGAGATGCAAAGCAAAACGAGTGCAAATTTATTCTGTTGTTCTGTCTAACAGAACAACTGGAATCAAATTCTATTTTGATTCCCCGAGAGATCGGCCCAGACGGACTCGAACCGTAAACCTTCGCCTTGTAAGGGCGCTGCTCTACCAATTGAGCTATAGGCCGATAATAAAAAGTAAAATGTATTTTTTTTAGATCCTATTAATAGTTTATTATTTTCATCTCAATAAAGTCAATAAAGATCGATGTTTTTTTTGCGATAAAACAATGTATTGGATTTTCAGCCTCGTCGTGAATACGAGTAAAATCAAATATCGAGTAGATTTTGCCAAAATAATCAAAAACTCGCTTACTGATTTAACTATAAATGAAAAACAGATCTCTCTAGTCACCTACATGTAACAGTAGACTTGTTTTTAATTAGTGTTACTAACAGTTGTTACACGAGATGGAAGAAATATAAATCTTGTTTTTAATGACAACAAATTGAGATTTAGTAATTTTTGCTGTTGTTACATCTTCAAATTTGTTATAATAATAGTTACTCATTAATCTTGTAAAAACATTCTAATTTTTTATTATATGTCACATTCTGTAAAAATTTATGACACTTGTATCGGGTGTACTCAATGTGTGCGCGCTTGTCCAACTGATGTTTTAGAAATGGTACCTTGGGATGGCTGTAAGGCAAACCAGATTGCTTCAGCACCTCGTACAGAAGATTGCGTAGGGTGTAAACGATGTGAGTCAGCTTGCCCTACTGATTTTTTAAGCGTACGAGTGTATCTAGGATCAGAAACAACTCGCAGTATGGGGTTAGCTTATTAAAAGAATTTGATTTTTTTTCAGCTAGTTACTTACCTCATCTTACTTCACGTACGTGAGGTACGGAAGGCGGTAGGTAGTACGTCTTGTATTTAGAGAGCAAATCAAGTGGCATCGTAAATGCAAGACGTACCGAATACGATCACGTTCGTTAGCGATATATAGAGTTTCTAATATAATAAAAAAAAGATAGAAATAAAAGTAACGGACTATATCTATCTTTAAATTTTAACAACTTTATTACTAAAAAACTAAAAGGCTCGATTTGTAAAATTGAGTCAATCTTACTTATAACAAAAAAACAGATAAAGCATGTATGGCTGAGCGGTCGAAAGCGACAGACTCATAATCTGTTTCCATATGGACACCACAGGTTCGAGTCCTGTTACATGCATCTTTTATTGATTTTTGTTTAATTAAGATTGTTTTGTTTTTTTTTATTAAATATATTATTTCAGTATATTTATTTAGCATTTACTGTGTAACTATGTTGTCGATTCGATTTGCTTTGTAAATCGAAAGCATTCTTACCTCGTCTGACCTCACGTGCGTGAGGCACCGAATACGATGATGCATCTAGTTAGTAGAAACAAAGTAGATGCATCGCGTCGATGCAAAGCATGCGCTTTGCTTTCTCTTTGCAAACACATCAGGTACCGATGATCGTATTCACGACGAGGTTAGTGAACAAGATAAATGCAATGACCTTATCCATTGACGTTTTACTCCAGAGATATCATTGTTTTTTATTGCATGTCTATCATTGTGTTAAAAACAGCTCATATATAAATATATAGTCGAATACGGAGTAAAAACAGATTGTTTTATTTGTTGTTTTACTCGAGTAAAACAACAAATAAATCTTGTTTTAAAACTCGTCGTGAATACGAAAAAAAATTATTAGTAGCCTATAAGATTTGCTTTTTTTAACTAAGTAATTAATGGTCACTTTAAAAATCCTTGTTTATACTGTTGTAACATTTTTTGTATCTTTATTTATTTTTGGTTTTCTTTCTAATGACCCTGCTAGAAATCCCAATGATCAATTATAAAAACTGTTAAGATTTTAGAGTTAAAAAAGCAAAAACATTAGCATAAAATCTTTTAAGTCAATGTGTTTTTTTAGTGAAACGAATTGACTGGTCTAAAATAGATTAGAATAATCTCTCGTCTTTTCAAACATGTAAAAGACTAATTTGTGTGCTGCGACTACAACAGCAGTGTTGCAAAATGTATCATCTATTTTCCTACGCAAAGATAACAGCTAAAGTCTGCTTATTCTAGTTTTTTTACTTGAATAAAACAACAAAATACATTGGATCATAAATAATTGTTAATAAAATGATCCAATTTTATTCTTTGCAAAAATTAAGATATGTTGTTAGATATTGCCATAATTATGGCAATATCTAACAATATAAATAAACAAATATCTTTTGATATAATATTTATTATTGATTAAATCTTTCTTTGTTATAAAAAACAATGTAGTAATTTAATCTAGGAGTGTTTATATTATGGCAGCTTATTTACCGTCAATTTTAGTCCCTCTTGTTGGTCTTGTTTTCCCCGCTTTAGCTATGGCTTCGCTTTTTGTGTATATTGAAAAAGACGATGTCATTTAATTTACAAAGTAATCCATAACTGGTGCATATACATCTACTCCAGTCAAATTGTTGGATTTGTATTTACTTTGCATCTACTTTGTAGATGCAAAGTACATGCATCACCGCGTTCGCATTCAATTTATTTCTTTGATTTCCCAATATCTAATGCCTGGTTAAAAAAATCGTATTCGGTACCTCACGCACGTGAAATCAGACGAGGGTAAAAAAACAATAAAATGCACTGGTAAACCACCATAACTTGATTTAAATACTGTTCTTTTGGTTTTATATAATAAAGAAAAAAAAAAGACTAATAAACTCGGGTTGGTAGCTCAGTGGTAGAGCATCCGGCTTTTAACCGGCGGGTCGAGGGTTCGACCCCCTCCCAACCCAATAACAATTTAAGACATAGAATTATCAATACATTGGTGGTATAGACCAAAAAAACTTGTTTCAGGTTCCTTCCTGATTAAGCTCATACTTTAAACGATAAAATGGATCATAAAAAAAGAAGAAACAAAAAACAAAAGAGTATTTATTTTTATTTCTAAAATGAATTTCTCTTTTGTTTACTATTGGTATATCATATCAAATAAAACATACATTTAAATTAAAAAAGTAGAAATAAATATTTGCTGTTAATCTTTGCTAATCTCTATATTGTAAGAGAGATGACATAATATTTATTCCATCGCGTTTTTATCAGTGCATTGACTTTGTAAATCGAATGCGAACGCGGTGATGCAAAGTAGATGCGAAGTCGATACATGGAGTAAAAGCAAAGCATTTGCGACCTTACGTAAGTTATGCAAAACGACCACGTTGTTAGATGAGACAGATACTTCGTAGATGTATCAGGTACCACCTCATGCACGTGAGTTAAGACAAGGCTAGACGAATTGCATTTCATTTGTAAATCTGACAAATACATGGATACTAAAAACCCACAAATTGTAGATTAGAATACAAATTTGGATTTTTTTTGCATTTACAAATGAAATGCCATGCATTGCAAAAGCCGAGCTTTTGCGCTGTACGTCTACAAAAAGCATGGAAGAAGCAATCTACTTAATCTTTGTAAAGCTAAATCTTATGTAGGTTTACAATATATTCATTTGTAACTTTTATATGAAACAAATGCGTCTAAAATCAATTTTGAACTCTCTTAAAATCTCACAAAAGAGAGAACGATTTCTAAAAATGACTTTAAAAGCTGAACAGAAATCTTATTCTTCGTCAGGCGAACAAGAGTCCAGTGCTACTTACGTAGCACAAAACAAATTGGATCGTGATACCCAATTTGATTCGCGAACTATTGTTATAACTTCTGGTAAAGGTGGAGTAGGAAAAACAACTACAACTGCAAATTTAGGAATGTCTATTGCAAGATTAGGGTATCGTGTAGCACTTATTGATGCTGATATTGGGTTAAGAAATCTTGATCTTTTATTAGGATTAGAGAATCGCGTTCTTTATACCGCCATGGATATTTTTGATGGTGAGTGTCGTTTAGACCAAGCTCTCATTCGAGACAAACGCCTTAAAAACTTGTGTTTACTTGCTATTTCAAAGAATCGACAAAGATATAACGTTACTCGAAAAAAGATGGAACACTTAGTAACATCTATAGCAGAATTAGGATATCATTTTATTTTAATTGATTGTCCTGCTGGTATTGACGTAGGTTTTATAAATGCTATTTCACCAGCGCAGGAAGCTCTGATTGTGACAACACCTGAAATCACAGCAATGCGAGATGCAGATCGAGTAGCTGGGCTTTTAGAAGCTAATGGTATTTATAATGCAAAACTCTTACTCAATAGAGTTAGACCCGACATGATTCAAAGGCATGATATGATGTCTGTTCAAGACGTTCAAGATGTTTTAGGTATCCCACTTCTAGGGGCTATTCCAGAGGATTTAAATGTTATTATATCTACAAATAGAGGTGAACCTCTCGTTCTTAGAAAAAAGCTAACACTTTCTGGTATAGCTTTTGAAAATGCGGCTAGACGACTAATAGGTAAACAAGATTATTTAATCGATTTAAAGACACCTTATAAAGGTGTGTTACATAAATTCTTACAACTTTTTTAAAAGAAATGCTTGTATCTTGCATCTACAGAGTAAATGTCCTAGCTAGATATATCGGATTGCACTGCTATCATAAAAGTCTTGCAAACGTTTGGCTTTTGGACTTACAAAAGCTTGGTTTGTTGTTTTTACTGACCTTGTCTTACCGGATGCATTTACAAAGAGAATGCAAAGCACATGCTTTGCATCGACTCGATCAATCTAAGTTATAGATGCAAAGTAGATGCATCCGGTAAGAATGCTTTAAATTTACCAATCGAATGCAGTGGACCACGCAGATACAAAGTAAGTGCACCGAATAGATGCACTAAAAAACTTTTTAATTCAAGCATTTGTGACAGTATTATGCTATTTACAACAAGAATAATTAACCCTTTTTATCAAAATCTATCTCGTGTAAAAAGTCGACTCTCTTATTTACAAAAACACTTTGCTATTATGTTTGCTTTATTACTTATTGGCTTTGTCATAGGTAATAGTTTTGGAAGCATTCTAGATGTGATTCGACAAATAAATGCCTCTCCTAGTTGGGATGGGTTACTTATTATTTGTTTTCTTTTTGTTTTCGAAATAGTAAGTTATGCTGTCTATCATGCTAGGGATAGGACTTTTTTTTTTTTTTTAATTCATCCGCAAATTATAAAAAAAAGAGTTTGGGAATTTGCTAATTTTTTTAAAATTGGTGTAATGATTGGTTTTTTTATAGATGCTTTTAAGGTAGGAAGTTGACAACACAAAAATTGATTATTGAAAAATTAAAAATTAAAAGAGATTAAGTAATATTTTTTTTATAAGATTTTTTTTAGATCTTGAAATATACAAGGAATTCTTATTATCTACTATTCCTTAAAAAACAATGTTTTTACATCCGTAATGCTGTAATCAAATCTTTGTACGTGCTACTGCTTTGTAGATACACGATTTCCGTGTATCTACAAAGCAGTAGCACTTTGTATAACTAGACACAAAATCGTATTCAAGACTGGGTAAAAATAATACTTAATTGTTGCTTTACTCAAGCAAAACAGCAGAATAAATTGGCCTGAATAGGCCAATTTGATTCAATATTATATGATATTGTATAATAGTATATATATTAAAAATTTATAATTACAAATTATTAGATATGCGGATTTAGTTCAGTGGTAGAACGCTAGCCTTCCAAGCTGGATGTCGCGGGTTCGAGTCCCGCAATCCGCTGTATAGCACAAAATTTATTTTTACGGGTGTAAAAATAAATTTTTTTAATCCTTTTATTACTAAAGATAATACTAATAATATAACTGGACTGAAGTAATAGTTTTTTTTTAAATCAAGATATATATATCTGTCAACGAGAAATGATCTTTAACTAGATTCTAAAGACTTTAAGAAAACATACAAGGTGCCTAAAAGTGTCACTTATCGGAAAATTTTTGGATCTTTCATAAAGCGATTGCTGGAAGAAATGCTGAGGAGCGTTTTAGTTAATTTTTTATATAATCAATAATCTAACGTATCTAGTGTCTATTTAGTTAATCAAAAATAAGAAGGCTAAACTTATCAGATCTTACGCCTGTAAGAAACCCAACGTGACCACGTAATTCTGACATACTTGCTTCATTTTGTTGTATTGAGGAAGATCTGATGAGTCTATGCTGTAGATGTAAAGTCAATGTATCGGTAAGTTGGGTAATGAATACGATAGCCAATTATCCTTCTAACAAATATTAATTAACGTGCTATAGTATTACATTATATATGATATGAGAGACATGTAGATTCTAGTGCTACTAAAATAGAGCAGAATAAATTGGATACTTTTAAGAATCAAGATAAATATTAATAAAAGTATCCAATTTAATTATTGTTTTATTATAGTCAAACCATATAAATTGTGGTACAATAATCAAATTCAAATCACAATAGAATAAATTGTGGTAGCACATTTTTATTTTATTGTAGGAATGTGTCCTGTTTGACTATAATAAAATTGCAATTTATGCTTTATTTCTATAGAGTGATTGAATAGTGTTAACAATGAGAAGTATAAAAAACGAGAGAATTAGTACAACAGTGGCGATCACTGTTGCTTCAGCGTATTCATACTGTTCTAAATTTTGAAATATTAAAACTGAAACAAGTAAATCTTTTAAAGGGATGTTGGATGACACTAAAACGAGTGAGCCATATTCGCCAATAGCCCTGGAAAAAGCTAAACTAGCTCCAGTAAGAAGTGCTGGAAACAGGCTAGGTAAAAGCAATTGTCTAAAGGTTCGCCAAGGGGAAGCACCTAATGACCACGCTGCTTCTTCTATCTCTTGGTTGATCTCTTGTAAAACAGGTTGTACCGTTCTCACAACAAAGGGTAAGGATACAAACACCATTGCTATGGCAATTCCTATTCGTGTGTATACTATTTGTATACCATACTCATTTAGGCATTTTCCTAGACAACTCTGTGAGCTATAGACTGTAGCTAAACTAAGGCCTGCTACTGACGTTGGAATTGCAAATGGCAAATCTATGGCTGCATCGAGTAATCTCTTGCCAGGAAATTGATATCTGACTAAAACCCAGGCTAAGATAAAACCAAAGAACGCATTTGCGATGGATGCTACAAATGCCATACTAAAGGTGACACGATACGCAGAAAGAGCTATTGGTTGCGTCGCAATCAGAAAAACATCTTTAATGCTAGTTTGGCTCGTTTTTGTAAAAAGAGCACAAATGGGTATTATTAAAAAAAACAAAAAATACAACCAAGTGGAAATGACAGTCCATGAAACTCCAGTTTTTATCAAATTTTTATACATAAAAATTTACAAAAATTACATTTGACACAAATTTCAAGTGTACAAACCATAAAAGGGTTTATCCTAATAAAAAGTCATTTTTACTTAAGACTCTTTTTTTAAAGTCTTACCTTATAGATAAAATAACGAGCTAATTGCATATGGACATTGTGTATCCATAAGATTTAAATAGCTTTTTACATTCAATTTACACTAGAGTTAGATTATGCTATACATATCTAGTAATATGTTTATTACGTTTGTGGTATTTGTTGCATTGACTCCATCGTTTTTTTATCGGTGCATTGACTTTGTAAATGTAATGCATACGTATTTGCATCTACTTTGCATCAACGCGAAACATCAGATCCCGCATTTGCTATGAGTCGTTAGTAGATAAAATCGGCAGAGAGAAAATAAAGACGCCGAGATTAAAACATTAATCTTTACCAGTTGTAATTCTTTTAGTTAATGCAGAAGAAGCTAAGGAAAAGGCTTTTTTTGCTTGCTCGGAAGCTTTTCTTTTCCAATTTGATTTTCTTATGTTCTTTTTTGATTTGGAAGTACGCTTTTTTGGAACAGCCATAGTGTATGTAATAAATATTAAATAAAAATTGTTGTAATACAGTTAAAGAGTGAGTAGTTTATGTGATCACACTATTTAGGCTAAAATAACAACTTATTGGAGTTGTAAGATTTATTTAAAACCTTTCTGCTCCGCTAATTTATAGTGCCTTTATGAGATAAATCCACCTACTGACCTCATAGTAATAGGCATAAAGTAGTTGGATTTTATTAATCGAATAGAAATGCATCGAATACAACTAAGTATACGTGCATTGCTATTGTAAAAGTTTCGCTTTTGCACTTGTCTACCTGGTCTCTACCTTATGCATCTACCTGGTAGATGCATAAGGTAGAGACCAGGGAATTAAATATGACAAACCAAGTTTTTGCAAGACAATAGCTATGTTTTTGTAATGTAAGAAACGTTCTAGTTAAAAATTTTGTTTAACCACGTGCTTGTGTTTAGACTTTACGTGAATAGAATTCAATAATAAGAAGCTCATTGACCTTTAAACCAATAGATTGTCTGTCAGCAATTTGTGTAACAGTACCTTCACACTTCTCTTTTTGTACTGCTAAATAGGTTGGTAATAAGCGAGAATTTTGTAAATAAGTCGAAACTAATGCTTGAGATTCTTTTTTTGGATTAACAGAGATCTTATCTGTTTCATTACATTGGTAGCTAGGAATAGTTACCTTCTGTCCATTTAACTGAATATGACCATGACTCACTAATTGTCGAGCTGCGGCAATAGTAGGCGCCATTCCCAGCCTAAAAACAACATTATCAAGTCTCATTTCTAAAAGCTGTAAAAGTAATTCTCCAGTAGATCCTTTAGATTTGCGGGCTTCTCGCACATATCGTAACAATTGAGTTTCAGTTACACCATAGTGAAAACGAAGCTTTTGCTTTTCTCTTAAGCGAACACTATATTGAGATAATTTGGCTTTTCGACCAGCTTGGCTTTGTCCATGTTGGCCTGGAGGATGTTGTTTTCTTGGGATTTTGTTAGTTAAACCAGGTAATTCACCAAGTCGTCGTACAATTCGTAAACGGGGACCTCGATATCGTGACATAATATAATTAAAATCTATTATAAATCTTATATATAAAAAGGAACAAAAAATGCCGTTTTGAGGCACTACGTTCTACTTTACTCGTTCTTCTATGTGGTATCCAAACTTACCCCTAGTATAAGTCCTTGTATACAAAAAGTGACTACCAGGTACGACAGTTAAGAGATTGATGAAAGAATGAGTTACTTCTTCAACGTAATGGAGAAGCAATAAGAAAATGCAATTGTTTTGCACCGAGTAAAGTGTTGGTTAGACAGACAAAAAGAGATATTATAAGACAAAGAATATACTAAACAAGATAAAGTTTAACTTTTACGTTCCTTATCTATATTACAAATCTTTGCTTTATGTTGGTAGTCTCTCACTGTTTTTACTCTTTGATACAGTTATTTTGCTGCCTTTGATCTTTACCTTTGGAAAAGCTACTACCCATTTAAATACTAACTATAAATGAGAAGTAATAGAAAGCGAATAAATCGAGTGTCCCAAAGAAGGTAAGATTAAAAAAATTGTAGTAATAATATTATACAATTTTTTAATAGTTTTACGCTAGTAAAGATAGCCATTTGATTAAATCAAATAACAGAAAAATAAAAACTTTTGGCTCTCCAATAATCAAAACTACTAAGATTTTTGGATTTTTCAAGATTTTTGTAGTATTTGAACTATGCAAAAAAAAGCAAACTATGCAAAAAGAAGCATTTGAAGCAACAGGTTTAATTCCTCGTTCTATTATCCGAACTTTTGATAGATTTTTACAACAATTGTTACCTGGAAGTGAAAATATTGCCATTCGAGAATATCGACTTTCCCGTTACCAAATTATAGTTTCAATTAAGTCACTTTTTCAGCTTATTTGTATACCTCTTTTTGTTAATTACACAGTAAAATCTTTTTTATTGGCACCATTAGTTGAATATCTTTGGGATTCTCGGCAAGAAGAGATTTTTATTAATGCCTATCAAGAAAAAAGAGCATTTGCCGAGCTACATGATTTTTCTGAAAAATTATTTTTTGATTCTTTAATTGAGTCTACTGATGCAGATACTTTTTTTATCTCATCGAGCTTAAACATAAATAGTAAATCTCAATCTAGTATACCTCAGGAAGGGGATCGCGTTTTTACCTCGCATACGCGAAGTACCAACGACATCAATGAATACTCTTTAATTCAAGACACGGCGCTTTCTACGTTATATAATGACAAAACAAGCTCATTTGACCAAAATGTGCTTGGCTTAGACATGAAAAAAGCTTTTCAATTAAAAAGTTTAGAGATCGCAACTCATTATAACAAACAAAGTATTCTAGCTATTACAAATTTATTAGGTGATTTCATAACTTTTTTTACTATATATTTGCTTTTTGTAGTAATGAAAGCACAAATAATAATATTAAAATCATTCTTAACAGAATCGATCTATAGCTTAAGTGATACTAGCAAATCCTTTTTATTAATCTTAGGGATGGATTTGTTAGTTGGCTTTCATTCCCCTCGCGCTTGGGAAATAGCGTTAGAGGCCATACTTCGTCACTTAGGCTTACCAGAGAATGAGAATTTTATTTTATTATTTGTTGCCTTGTTTCCAGTTTTTTTAGATACTGTTTTTAAATATTGGATCTTTCGTTATTTAAATAAGATATCTCCATCGACTGTAGTGACGTATCATAGTATGTTAGAATGAAGTTATTCTACTCCACTAAAGTAGAGCATAAATTGGCATGTTTTTTTAGTAAAATCTATCGTATTCAGGACGAGTATGGTGCCTTGCTGTGTTTGCATTGACTTCTTAAAGACAATGCAAAAGTTGCTTTGCATTTGCTCGATGCATTTGCTTTGCATCGAGTAGATGCGCCAAGTAGATGCAAAGCAAATCATCAGGTCAGACGAGGTAGACAATCGTATTCACGACAAGAATAAAAAGAAGAAAGATTTAGAACTATCATTTTGATAGGATTTAGACTATCATAAATATTGAGAAGAAAATTTAATTAAAAAGAATAAAGAAACATTATGTTAGCTAAAGGTTTTGATGTGACGCGCTCTGCGTCGTATTCACGACAATCGTATTCGGTACCTCACGCACGTGAGGTAAGACGAGGTTACTTAGGTAACTTGAAAATAAAGAAAGCGATTTCGCACATTAGTAAGATGAGTGTAAAAGACTTCACTAAAAAAGTTGTACTAGCTTTGTTACTAAACATAACTCTTGTTTCGGTCTTTGATTTACAAAGAGCGGAAGCATACCCTATTTTTGCACAACAGAATTATGCAAGCCCTCGAGAAGCAAACGGTCGCATTGTGTGTGCTAATTGTCATTTAGCACAAAAAGGTGTTGAAATCGATGTTCCACAAGCAGTGTTGCCAAATACAGTATTTGAAGCTGTGATTAAAATTCCCTATGACAAACAAATTACACAAGTTTTAGGAAATGGCAAAAAAGGTGGGTTAAATGTTGGAGCTGTTGTGATTCTTCCTGAAGGTTTCTCACTAGCACCATCAGATCGTATTTCAGAAGAATTAAAAAACAAGGTAGGAAATATTCCTTATCAAGTTTACAACGCTGATAATCCAAACATCTTAGTAGCAGGACCTCTCCCTGGAAAGACATACAGTGAAATGGTTGTACCTGTTTTATCACCTGATCCTAGTCAAAATAAAAACATATCATATTTAAAATATCCTATTTATTTAGGAGGGAATCGTGGTCGTGGCCAGGTATATCCAGATGGCTCAAAGAGTAATAACACTATCTATAACGCATCTACTAGTGGAAAAATCGTAAAAATCGAAAAAATAGGTAAAAAGGGTGCGCTTGAAATTACTATTGAAAAACAAGATGGTGAACAAATCATTGATAAAATTCCAGCTGGGCCTGATTTAATAGTTAAAGAAGGGCAAGTAGTACAAACAGATCAACCATTAACGAATAACCCTAATGTTGGAGGTTTTGGACAGGAAGAAACAGAAATTGTGTTACAAAATCCAGCTCGAATTCAAGGATTAATTGCGTTCTTTGTTTTTGTTGTTTTAACACAACTATTCTTAGTATTTAAGAAAAAACAATTCGAAAAAGTTCAATTGGCAGAAATGAATTTTTAAATTTACTATCTACAATTGATCTGAACCGATACTTTTGCGCACATTGCACTGCAAAAAAACTGTATTTACTTGGTAAATGCACCCGTTGCGTTACAAAAACAAAAACTACGTTTGGTGCAAAAACGTAGTTTTTGTTTTTGTAACGCATTACATTTGCTTTAAAACTGGAACATAGGCCCGTGCTTACAAAAGCTTCGCTTTTGTTGCACCACGTATAATTTAATGTGTTTAAATTGACTTCAACTTGCGCGGTTTTTTTACAGCAGATGCAATGTTATCTAATTAGTGTGTGCAAATAAATGCTTTGTTTTTTTAGTTTTGTAAATTCGATGCAATAGACAATATTCTAATAAAAATGTATAATCTATATTATGTACTTTTATATAGTATGGGCTTGTAGCTCAGTGGACCAGAGCACGTGGCTACGAACCACGGAGTCGGGGGTTCGAATCCCTCCTAGCCCGTTATAATTGAAATGATTTTCATACAATGTATGGACTATGATCTAAGATCTTCTAGATAGATAATCTTGATTTTTAGAGCTACCGTTTTTTTTTTATGTCTTATAGAATTTTTTAACAGCGTTGTATTTTTTATTTTTTTTTGGTATTCTTAAAGTTGAGTATATTTTGATAATTGACACTAAATTTATGCTCGATTTTATAAATTTACTATAAAGCTCTATTCTTATTCGATTATTTTATTTTTTTTTTGCATGTTTTTTATAGTGCAATATTACTTTAAAAATAAAAAAAATCAAAAGCTAAAAAAGGTTATGCCTACAATTCAACAATTAATTCGTGACGCTAGACAGGAAATAAAAAATAAAACCAAATCTCCTGCATTAAAAAGTTGCCCTCAACGACGTGGTGTTTGTACCAGAGTATACACAACAACACCTAAAAAACCTAATTCTGCTCTACGAAAAGTAGCTCGTGTTCGACTAACAACGGGATTTGAAGTAACAGCTTATATTCCTGGAATCGGGCATAACCTTCAAGAACATTCGGTTGTTTTAGTCCGTGGTGGTAGGGTTAAAGATTTACCAGGTGTTCGTTATCATATTGTACGAGGCACTGAAGATGCTGCTGCAGTAAAAAATCGTGTTCAGGGTCGTTCCAAATATGGTGTAAAACGACCAAAGAAATAATAGAGAAGTTCGTTAGTCTATTATAATTTTTGCTTTTTGCTTATTCCATCAATTCTCTAAATGCAAGATTTTTGCACTTGTGTACCCTCGTTGGGACCTAAGGCCCCAACAAGATAAGGTAATAGTACAACTCGGCTTTTGAAAGGCAATAGCAATGCAACTAGTTAGTTTTATTTTGTAAAAACGTTAAACTCGAACTAGTTTCTCTCTGTTTAAACAAAGAGTTTATATCAATTATTTATTAAAATAAATCCATGGCTCGAAGACGAACCCCCACAAAAAATAGTATTTTGCCAGATCCAATATATCAAAATCGGCTTGTTGAAATGCTTGTTAATAACGTAATGAAGAAGGGTAAAAAAAGTTTAGCTTACCGACTTTGTTATAAAGCAATGTCCGAAATTGAAAAAATAACAGATCAAGATGCAGTTTTAGTTATTGAAGAAGCTGTTCGAAATGTCACACCATTAGTAATTGTTAAAGCCAGACGAATAGGGGGAGCAACACATCAAGTGCCTTTAAGAGTGGATCCAGAACAAGGAAGTGCATTGGCTATTCGATGGATACTTTCAGCTTCGAGAAATCGTTCTGGGCGCGATATGGCTTCTAATTTAACTAATGAGTTATTAGATGCATCAAAAAGGATGGGAAATGCCGTTCGTAAAAAAGACGAAGTTCATAAAATGGCGGAAGCTAATAAAGCTTTTGCTAAACATAGATTTTAAGGTGTACAAATTGCATCTTTTGTTTTTTTCTTATATCTGAGTAGGGAGCATGTAAATAAAAACTATTTGACGTGTCCTTCCTACAGGATATACAACGTTTTTGCTTCATAGATGCACGGGTAAGTGCATCTATGAAGCAAACGCAACTAAATGATTAAGGTCATCATTATCAAATAGTCACATACTATTTTTATTTTTTTAATTATTCATTTTTATTTTATGGCAAGATCGAAATTTGAACGTAAAAAACCTCATGTTAACATTGGTACAATTGGGCATGTAGACCACGGTAAAACGACTTTAACAGCAGCTATCACAATGGCTTTAGCTGTTCAAAGTGGCGGTAAATCTCGTAATTATGCTGATATTGATTCGGCGCCTGAAGAGAAAGCTCGTGGAATTACTATCAATACATGTCACGTAGAGTATGAAACAGAGACTCGTCATTACGCGCATGTAGATTGTCCTGGGCACGCCGATTATGTTAAAAACATGATTACTGGAGCAGCGCAAATGGATGGTGCTATTTTAGTAGTATCAGGTGCAGATGGCCCTATGCCACAAACTAAAGAGCATATTTTACTTGCAAAACAAGTAGGTGTTCCTAATATTGTAGTTTTCTTAAATAAAGAAGATCAGGTAGACGATGCAGAACTTTTAGAACTTGTTGAATTAGAAGTTCGTGAAACTTTAGATGCATATGATTTCCCGGGCGATGAGATCCCAATTGTATCTGGATCAGCATTATTAGCCCTTGAAGCTTTAACTGAAAACCCTAGTATAGGCCGCGGTCAAAACAAATGGGTTGATAAAATTCTTGATCTTATGGATCAAGTTGATAGCTATATTCAAACACCAGAACGAGAAACTGACAAACCATTTTTAATGGCAGTAGAAGATGTTTTCTCAATTACAGGCCGTGGTACAGTTGCTACTGGAAGAGTGGAAAGAGGAAAAATCAAAGTAGGTGCAACTGTAGAACTAGTGGGTTTACGTGAAACAAGAAGCACAACTGTAACTGGATTAGAGATGTTCCAAAAAACACTTGAAGAAAGTGTAGCAGGTGACAATGTGGGTATTCTACTTAGAAGTATTCAAAAAGCCGACATTCAACGTGGTATGGTTTTAGCTCAACCATCTACTATTACACCACATACAAAATTTGAGGCACAAGTATATGTGTTGAAAAAAGAAGAAGGTGGAAGACATACTCCCTTCTTCCCAGGTTATAGACCGCAATTTTATGTTAGAACAACAGATGTTACTGGTGAGATTGAATCTTTCCGCTTAGATGATGGAAGTGAACTTAAAATGGTAATGCCTGGAGATCGCATTAAAGTTGTTGTACAATTAATTGAACCAATTGCTATTGAAAAAGGTATGCGTTTTGCAATTCGTGAAGGTAATAGAACAGTTGGAGCAGGAGTAGTATCATCCATCTTAGCATAAGACACATTCACTCTTTGCCTGTTGGCTTGTTATATTAATGTTTTCCGGTACCGGTTGGTTTACTTTGTAAATCAACTGTATCGGGTACCGGAAAACATAAGTATAAAAGTGGATTTACGTCACAGTGGAACTTTTCAAATAACACAATAAAATCAAGTAAATGCTAATAAATTTAAAACATACGATAAAATGAAACTCCAACAACTCGTCCAAACTTTAGAAAGTCGTCAAGAAAAAAAAGATTTAATGACTATTGCTATAGGTGATACTGTAAGAGTCGCTGTATCTATTCAAGAAGGAAATAAACAACGCCTTCAGCCCTATGAAGGCACAGTTATAGCTAAACATAACGCGGGCGTTAATACTACAATAACCGTACGTAAAATATTTCAAGGGATTGGTGTTGAGCGTGTTTTTACTGTACATTCACCATGTTTACAAGGTATTCAAGTAATTCGACGTGCTAAAGTACGTCGTGCAAAATTATATTATCTACGAGATAGAGTAGGTAAAAGTACAAGGTTAGTAAGTAGATTAAATGCTTGAGTTCTTATCAACACTTATTTTACAAACTGTTTACCCGGTACTTCGATAACACTTTGTTGTACCGGGGGGACCGTGTATCATACCAAAATATTCAAATTGGGTCTAACTATAAACTTGATATAAATAAAGACAATATCTTGAATAAAATAAAACTAATCGCATTTCTTATGGTATTCTTATTATCAAGACTTTCTCAAATAGAAAGTAGTGCATTGACAAATGACTAGATGTATCTTATTATATTATTTAAAATTATCTTATTGTTATGTTGAATCTTTGGAAATGTGATGCATTGCATGCGTAGTATATCAACTAATATACTTTAACAATGGTGGGCGTAGCCAAGTGGTAAGGCAAAGGACTGTGACTCCTTCATGCGCGGGTTCGATCCCCGTCGCTCACCCAACAAAAAAGCTAGAGTTTTCCTGAATTGTTTTATAATTTATAATACTCTCATTGCTTTATATTATCGAATGTATTCATTTTGGCTTTGGTAACTCGAAAGCCACGGTTAACTTTGTTTTTATAATCTTTAGTTGCAATTGTTTTTTAAATAAACTTATTCAGTGCCTCCACTTGATTTAATTCGATACCCTTGTATTTACGAATCAACTGCATTTGCTTTGCTTCTACAAAGTAGATGCATCTAGAGCTGCATGGAGCAAATGCAAAGCATTCTTACCTGATGCATTTATCGAAATCGATGCATCAGGTAAGAATGCTTTGTATTCACTTTGTAAATGCCTCAGGTATCGGTGCCTCGTCAATACAACAAATGCAGTTTGCATCTACAAAGTAGATGCATCGGGTATCAAATCCGATAGATGCATCAAGTAAAGGCAAAGTGTTCGCGGTAAAAGTTTTAACGAGGATTGCGTTAAATACTCCAATACCCTCGTTGCTAGTGCAACACGGATTGAGGGGGGTAAAAACGCGTTCGTTGTAAGGTCAGACGAATGCATTTACTTTGTCAATACAGTAGATGTGTTGGGTATCTCGAAAATTACATATTGAGTGCGCCGGTCTATAGCAAAAGCAAAGGTTGTAACAACCTTTGCTTTTGCTATGCTTTTTCAGAACAAAAGACAAGGTAATATGAGATGTAATATCTTGATTAAAAAGAAAAAACTAAAGGATCAGGGAAAAAACGATTGATTTCGATAAGAAGTGCTGCTGTTATTGTAAACCAAATAAGTGCAACAACTGGAGCTGTTGATAGATAAATTGTAAAATTTTTCATAATAAAGGTTTGAATATTAATCAAAAATGTTTGCGTCTACCAAAAAGAAAGGTTAAAATAATATATATATCGATCGGGATGTGGCTCAGCTTGGTAGAGTACCTGTTTTGGGAACAGGGGGTCACAGGTTCGAATCCTGTCATCCCGATTGTAAATACATAAAAAAAGCTGTTTTTACAGGATCAACTTCTATGAAAGCTTGTTTTTTCTTAGTAAATTGATCTCACGTTTTGGTAACTAAGTGAATTGTGCATGGCTTTCAATCTCTTAATCTTTCTAATATAGTATTATTATCATATTAGTATACCATAGGAATAAGCATGGATCCTAATACTATTAACAACTTTTGTAAATACCCGTTCAGTTGACAAGTTTAATTTAAAAATAGTATTAAAAAAATATAGTAGAATAATCGAAATCAAATAGAGCAGGTAATTGAAAACTCTCTTATTGAACGCGCTTTTATAAAGCAGCTGCTTCTACTTGAATCGGTTTAGCTGAGAAATAAAACAAATATAAAAACATGAAAGGACAGAAAGAGAACAGACGTGTCCAGTAAGAGGCACTCTCTCTATAACAAGAGATTTTCAACATTTTTACTCTCGTCGTGAACACGATTTTGGAGATGTAAATGTGATTTGTTCTTTTTTATTTAATAATGAAAGTATTAACTAATATGCCCTTAGTTCAGTTGGTAGAACGTAGGTTTCCAAAACCTAATGCCGTGGGTTCAAGTCCTACAGGGCATGATATTTTTGTATCAACTCTATTGATTCAAATAAGTAAATAGATAAAAGTAAAATACATTCAAAATCCTTTTTTTACGTTAAGCGGTAAATTTTTTTATATAATAAAAAAACATTTAAAAAGAAAGCTCAACTTCTTACACAAATAAGAGTTTGACTTACTGACCTTCAACTTTGCTGAAGGACTGCATTTAGGTAAAAAATAAGAGTACGGTAAAAAAAGGAAAGGGTTGAGTAAGTGCAGCGATTGACGATTATAGTTGTTTAGTGTACCAAATATATCTACGAGAGTATCTGTAAGTAAAACTCTCATCGAGTGCCACCATGTAAGTGCATTTACTTTGCAAATGCAATAAATAGGTTGTGTTGGTACAGAAGCACATATAAAGACAAAAAATAAAAGTAATAATGCAATATTTTTGAATAGTTGTATTAATTTATCTAGTTTATCTTTATCGAAAAATAGCATAGTAGGTACCTTTGGGTGCCGCCTTATTGTAGATATTTTACTAGAGCTTGCATGACAATTAGTGCACCAGAGCGAGAAGCGAAAAAGGTGAAAATTGTAGTTGATGCGAATCCAACAGCAACTAGTTTTGAAAAATGGGCAAAACCTGGTCATTTTTCGCGAAATCTTTCTAAGGGACCAGCAACAACAACTTGGATTTGGAACCTTCATGCTGACGCCCATGATTTTGATAGTCACACAAACGATCTAGAGGAGATCTCTAGAAAAGTTTTTAGTGCACACTTTGGACAATTGGGTGTAATTTTCATTTGGTTAAGTGGTATGTATTTCCACGGAGCTAGGTTTTCGAATTATGAAGCTTGGTTACAAGACCCGATTCACCTAAAAGCAAGTGCACAAATCGTTTGGCCTGTAGTTGGCCAAGAGATTTTAAATGGTGATGTAGGGGGTGGTTTCCAAGGTATTCAAATCACTTCTGGTTTCTTTCAATTATGGCGTAGTAGTGGGATAACAAGCGAATTACAGTTATATACAACAGCTATTGGTGCATTGATCTTAGCTGGAGCTATGTTTTTCGCGGGTTGGTTCCATTACCATAAGGCTGCACCAAGATTAGAATGGTTCCAAAACGTTGAATCTATGCTAAATCACCATCTTGCTGGTTTACTTGGTTTAGGCAGTTTAGCATGGGCTGGTCATCAGATTCATGTATCTTTACCTATTAATAAATTGCTAGATGCTGGGATTGACCCTAAAGAGATCCCTTTACCCCATGAATTCATATTAAATCGAGAACTTATTGCACAATTGTATCCAAGTTTTTCAAAAGGTTTAGCACCTTTCTTTTCGATTAATTGGGGGGAATATAGTGACTTCTTAACTTTCAAAGGAGGACTAAATCCTGTTAACGGGGGGCTGTACTTAACTGATACAGCACATCATCATTTAGCTATTGCTGTGCTGTTCATTATTGCTGGTCATCAATATCGTACAAATTGGGGAATTGGTCATAGCATTAAAGAGATTTTAGAAGCTCACCGTGGTCCATTTACAGGTCAAGGTCACAAAGGAGTTTATGAGATTCTAACTACATCATGGCACGCGCAATTAGCAATAAACCTAGCTCTTTTCGGTTCATTGTCTATTATTGTGGCGCATCATATGTATTCAATGCCACCTTACCCGTACTTAGCCACTGATTACGCGACGCAACTCTCATTGTTCACGCATCACAACTGGATTGGTGGTTTTTGTATTGTAGGAGCGGGTGCTCATGCTGCCATTTTTATGGTACGAGATTACGATGCTACTAATAATTACAACAATCTATTGGATCGTGTAATTAGACATCGAGATGCTATGATCTCGCATTTAAATTGGGTGTGTCTGTTCTTAGGTTTCCACAGTTTTGGACTGTACATTCACAATGATACAATGAGTGCATTAGGAAGACCTCAAGATATGTTTTCTGATACTGCTATTCAATTACAACCAATTTTTGCACAGTGGATTCAAAACACTCATAATTCAGCAATTAATTTTACTGCACCGAATGCTTTATCTTCGACAAGTGTAACTTGGGGTGGAGACGTAGTTGCAGTAGGTGGAAAGGTAGCTTTAATGCCTATACCTTTAGGTACTGCTGACTTTTTAGTACATCACATTCATGCTTTTACAATTCATGTCACTGTACTTATTCTTTTAAAAGGTGTTCTTTATGCTCGCAGTTCAAGATTAATACCTGATAAAGCAAATCTTGGTTTCCGTTTCCCATGTGATGGACCAGGGCGTGGAGGTACTTGTCAGGTGTCTGCTTGGGACCATGTTTTTTTAGGGCTATTCTGGATGTATAATTCATTATCGATCGTTATTTTCCACTTTAGTTGGAAGATGCAATCTGATGTTTGGGGAACTGTAAATGGTGCTGGTGTTTCACACATCACTGGAGGAAACTTTGCACAAAGTGCCAACACTATCAACGGTTGGTTGCGCGATTTCTTATGGGCACAGTCATCACAAGTTATTCAATCATACGGTTCTGCTTTATCTGCATATGGTCTTATTTTCTTGGGCGCACACTTTATTTGGGCGTTTAGTTTAATGTTCTTATTTAGTGGTCGCGGATATTGGCAAGAGCTGATTGAATCAATTGTATGGGCTCATAATAAATTAAAAGTAGCGCCAGCGATTCAACCACGAGCTTTAAGTATTACGCAAGGCCGTGCTGTAGGTGTAGCACATTATCTTTTAGGCGGCATCGCGACAACATGGTCGTTTTTCTTAGCAAGGATAATTGCGGTTGGGTAGTTAAAAATGTTTCCAACTTTAGAGATAAGATTGTTGGAACGTGCCCTCGTCTTACCAGTGCAGTTACAAATCCACTGCATTTGCTTCGCAAATGCAGGGGGTAACGAATGTGATTGCATCTTTGCTTTTAGGAATTAGACGCATTTATTAGATTAAGTACAAGTGTTGCATTACTTTGTAAATGCAACTACGGAGTACTATGTACGGGTTGAAAAAAACCCTTCATTACTTTTTAAATTTTTCGAATTATAGTAAGAGTATGGCAACAAAATTTCCACGATTTAGTCAGGGTCTAGCACAAGACCCGACTACTCGTCGTCTTTGGTTTGGTATTGCCACTGCACATGACTTTGAAAGTCATGATGGTATTACTGAAGAGAGTGTTTACCAAAAGATTTTTGCATCTCATTTTGGTCAATTAGCAGTTATCTTTTTATGGACTTCAGGTAACCTTTTTCATGTAGCTTGGCAAGGTAATTTTAGTCAGTGGGTCGCAGATCCTTTACATATTCGTCCAATTGCACATGCAATTTGGGACCCTCATTTTGGGGAAGCAGCAGTAGAAGCATTTACACGTGGTGGAGCTGAAGGACCTGTAAATATAGCGACATCAGGGGTTTATCAGTGGTGGTACACTATTGGAGCTCGATCACCACAAGATCTTTATCAAGGTGCTTTATTCTTATTGATTGTTTCAGCCTTTCTACTTTTTGCTGGATGGCTGCATCTTCAACCTAGATTTCAGCCTTCATTATCATGGTTTAAAAATGCGGAATCTCGTTTAAATCACCATTTAGCAGGCTTATTTGGAGTAAGCAGTTTAGCTTGGACAGGGCATTTAGTTCACGTAGCGATTCCAGAAGCACGTGGCCAACATGTTCGTTGGAATAATCTGTTATCAGTTGCACCGCACCCTAAAGGCTTAACTCCTTTTTTTACAGGTGATTGGGCTGTTTATGCGCAAAACCCAGATACTGCTGATCATTTATTCTCTTCTTCTCAAGGTGCAGGTACTGCTATTTTAACTTTTTTAGGGGGCTTTCATCCGCAAACTCAAAGTTTATATTTAACAGATATTGCACATCACCACCTTGCCATCGCAATCTTGTTTATTGTTGCTGGGCATATGTATCGAACAAATTTCGGTATTGGTCATAGTTTAAGAGAGATTGTAGATGCACATACACCACCATCTGGTAGTTTAGGTGCAGGCCATAAAGGTTTATTTGATACAGTAAACAATTCATTACATTTTCAACTTGGGTTAGCTTTAGCTAGTGTGGGCACTATCACATCACTAGTTGCTCAACACATGTATTCACTACCACCTTATGCTTTCTTAGCACAAGACTTTACAACACAAGCTGCACTTTATACACACCATCAATATATTGCTGGTTTTATTCTTTGTGGTGCTTTCGCTCACGGGGCTATTTTCTTTATTCGAGATTATGATCCTGAGCAAAATAAGGGCAATGTGTTAGCGAGAATCTTAGATCATAAAGAAGCAATCATATCACATTTAAGTTGGGTAAGTCTTTTCTTAGGGTTTCATACATTAGGTATTTATGTTCACAACGATGTAATGCAAGCTTTTGGAACACCTGAAAAACAAATTCTAATTGAACCAGTTTTTGCACAGTGGATCCAATCTTCTCACGGTAAAACAGTGTATGCTTTTGATCTTCTACTTTCACAATCTGGTAGTGCAGCTTCTACCGCTGCACAATCTCTATGGCTACCTGCTTGGTTAGAGGCTATTAATAGTAATAATAATTCTTTATTCTTAACAATTGGGCCTGGAGATTTTTTAGTTCATCACGCGATCGCTTTAGGCTTACACACAACAACTCTAATTCTTGTTAAAGGAGCTTTAGATGCAAGAGGATCAAAACTAATGCCAGATAAAAAAGATTTTGGTTATAGTTTCCCATGTGATGGACCAGGGCGTGGAGGTACTTGTGATATCTCGGCATGGGATGCTTTTTATCTAGCTGTTTTCTGGATGTTAAACACAATTGGTTGGGTTACATTTTATTTCCATTGGAAACATCTTGGTGTATGGCAAGCCAATGTGAGTCAATTTAATGAATCATCTACTTACTTAATGGGTTGGTTACGAGATTATCTTTGGTTAAACTCGTCTCAATTAATTAATGGATATAATCCATTTGGTATGAACAGTTTATCTGTTTGGGCGTGGATGTTCTTATTTGGTCATTTGATCTATGCAACTGGTTTCATGTTCTTGATCTCATGGCGAGGCTATTGGCAAGAGTTAATCGAAACTTTAGCTTGGGCTCATGAACGAACTCCATTAGCAAGTTTAGTAAGATGGAAAGATAAACCTGTAGCTTTATCGATTGTTCAAGCAAGATTAGTAGGTTTAGCACATTTCTCAGCTGGTTATGTTTTAACTTATGCTGCTTTCTTAATTGCTTCAACTTCTGGAAAATTTGGATAAACTCTAAATCTCTTAGCTTTGTATACACGTAAAAAATAGTCTATTTCTTATTTAGTTATTGATGTTTAAGTAGTGGCAGCTATTAAATCTCTACCACTGTTTTGACTCATGTGTATATAAAAGTATGCCCACCCACCCACCCGATGTTGGGTGGGTGGGTATAGGGTACAAACAAAGAATTAACATAGAATAGTTTATGTTTACCATAATATAAGAAATTCTTCTAATTTTTATTAGTAACCAAAATTGACTTTTAATATAATTTGAGGTATAATGTATATATAATCTTTTACTTTTTTAGAAAAAACTACCGCAATAGATGTTGATAGGTTACAAGAATATCTCGTTTACTCTCTTATTACTCCGAAAAGACTAATAGCATGCATCTCTTTTTAAGCTTGATCTTTCCATTGCAAAAGTAAATGCAATTCTTGTATTCAGGACGATCTCAAGAGACTCTTGTTCTCCTACCTAGAATAGCTGTGCTTGACACTTCGCTTTTGTATCTACTTTGTAGAGACATAGTCAATGTGTCGTTTTCGAAGGTAATCACGAAGGTGTTGTTTTCGTTTCTGAAAAGCACTATTCAGTGAATATTACACAAACTAAGAGATAAAAAAAATATAAAAACTCATCTGATTCTTTTATTATTTAAATAGGGCGTCGCCAAGTGGTAAGGCATCGGGTTTTGGTCCCGACATTCGGAGGTTCGAATCCTTCCGCCCTAGTTATATCTGATATATATAAATGTATTCTCTTCGCGAACAATATAAAAGTTAATGAGTTATTTTAATAAAAAAATCAAAAATAAAAAACGTATTATATCGCTTTGCGGAAACTACGAATTCTATTTAAAAAAATCTTATTTAATATTTTTTTAAGTTTTTAACAAGGAAAGGCTTTGCTTTTTTATATTATCGAGAGTTAATATATCGGGTGTTTAAGCCCCCCCTCTTCTCTTATTTAGAAAATAGTGTTTATTCAACTAATCTTTTAAACATTAAATGTTTAACGCTTTTTTAATAAAAAAAAAACACGGGTTTTACTCAATCTTTACTGTGTTTGAACCTTATATGGTCTGTTTCGGAAGAGGAGGGATTCGAACCCTCGGTAGCCGTTAAGCTACGCCGGTTTTCAAAACCGGTGCATTGAACCGCTCTGCCACCCTTCCTGGAATAAAGAGTAAAATCTTAAAATAAGATGTTTTAAAGTTTTTTTTCTAATTGTTAGTAATTTACTGGATTGTTATTGAGAGTGTACAATTAAGTTGTATAATTTTTAATTAATATATTTAATATTAATTTTTATAATATCATAACAAAAAGAGAGCCAAAATTCAAGATGCTTTGTTTTAGTATTTATAGAAGTTTTAGTACTCTTTTCCTAATTCTTTTACTTGTATTTTTGCTTTAACTTATAAACTTTTTAATATATCATCTCACATATAATTAAAGGTAATGAGGTTAAAAAACTATAAATATAAAGATGCATAAATCTTTTTATGCTATTCTATTTATTTGGTACAATAGTAAAATAATAAAATATATATTGTTTTAACAAAAATTCACACAAAAACGCTAGCGAGTAGCTGTGTAGTCCTCCTAATTTGTTTGAGATACCAAATTGTTAGGTAGTAATGCACCGACAATGCGTTATATTGAATGAATTTTTTTTGCACTACTTTAATGGTGTTGTAATTTGCGTAAAAGAAAGAAAGTAAATAACTAATTAGTTTTTTTATAGAAAATTTTATGGGTTTACCATGGTATCGTGTTCACACGGTGGTTTTAAATGATCCAGGCAGATTAATTGCTGTTCATTTAATGCATACGTCATTAGTTTCAGGATGGGCTGGATCAATGGCACTTTACGAATTAACTGTTTTTGATCCGTCTGATCCTATATTAAATCCAATGTGGCGTCAAGGTATGTTTGTATTACCATTTATGACTCGTTTAGGTATTACAAAATCTTGGGGTAACTGGACAATAAATGGTTCAACATCTACAAATCCTGGTATTTGGACATATGAAGGTGTAGCTACAGCACATATTTTATTGTCTGGAGCTTTGTTTATGGCGTCAATTTGGCATTGGGTGTATTGGGATTTAGAATTATTCAGAGATCCACGAACAAAAAAACCTGCATTAGATTTACCAAAAATCTTTGGTATTCATCTTTTCTTATCCGGTTTATTATGTTTTGGTTTTGGTGCCTTCCATGTAACTGGTATCTTTGGTCCTGGTATTTGGGTTTCAGATCCGTATGGTATTACAGGAAGTGTTCAACCTGTAGCTCCGTCATGGGGTGCTGATGGTTTTGATCCATATAATCCTGGTGGTATACCAGCCCATCACGTAGCTGCCGGCATTTTAGGTGTATTAGCTGGTCTTTTCCACCTTTGTGTACGTCCATCTGAGCGACTATATAATGGATTACGTATGGGTAATATTGAAACAGTATTATCTAGCTCCATTGCCGCCGTATTTTGGGCTGCTTTTGTGGTAGCAGGTACAATGTGGTATGGTTCTGCTGCTACTCCAATCGAATTATTTGGTCCAACTCGTTATCAGTGGGATTTAGGCTTCTTCCAACAGGAGATTGAAAAACGAGTTCAATCAAGTTTGGCTCAAGGAGATAGCTTATCACAAGCTTGGGCAAAAATTCCTGAGAAATTGGCTTTCTACGACTATATTGGCAATAACCCAGCCAAAGGTGGGTTATTCCGTGCTGGTGCTATGAATAGTGGTGATGGAATCGCTGTTGGTTGGTTAGGCCATGCAGTATTTAAAGATAAGGATGGTAATCAACTTTTTGTTAGACGTATGCCTACTTTCTTTGAAACGTTCCCAGTACTGTTAATTGATAAAGATGGTATTGTTAGAGCCGATGTACCATTTAGACGAGCAGAATCAAAATACAGTATTGAGCAAGTTGGTGTTTCTGTGACTTTCTATGGTGGAGAACTAGATGGTGTAACATTTACTGATCCAGCCACAGTTAAAAAGTACGCTCGACGAGCACAATTAGGTGAAGTATTTGAATTTGATCGTGCAACACTACAATCAGATGGTGTTTTCCGAACTAGTCCACGAGGTTGGTTCACATTTGGTCACTTATGTTTCGCTCTTCTTTTCTTCTTTGGTCACATTTGGCATGGCTCACGAGCTTTATTCCGTAAAGTATTCGCCGGAATTGATGCTGACATTGATGATCAAGTAGAATTCGGTGCTTTCCAAAAGCTTGGTGACCCAACAACTAGACGTCAGTCTGTGTAATTGGATTTACAAATTGAACTTCAGTTGTTTGAAGTATCTTTGTGTCCATCCTATAGATTCACTTTCCTTTGTGTTTACTTTGTAAATGCAACACTTGCTGTTATTTCGTATTTGTCCATTTATACAGTAGAGACACCGGTACTAATTAATGCTTAGTAGGGCGGACCTATAACTCTTTGTTGATCTGGGCCTTCTGATCATTCGCTAAGCGAATGATCAGAAGGCCCGCTACGCACCAAGAGAATGTAACAACTAGCCAAAGTTTATATTTGGTTAAGAAAAAATCAAGTTTTATTATCCACTAATCCATATGGAAGCTTTAGTTTATACTTTTTTATTAATCGGTACATTAGGAATTATATTCTTCGCAATATTCTTTAGAGAACCACCTCGCATTATTAAATAAATATCGATCTTATTTGATGCAATACATTTACTTTGTAAATGCAAAGCATACGCTTAAATCTACTTTTAATCTACTTTGCATCTACTTCATAGAGACATCCAGTAGATTAAAAGTAGATTCATCAGGTATCAACAAGTTGTAAATACAATAGATGCATCAAGACGTCTACCTTCGTAGCGAACGTAACAGGTATATGGGTTTCTATTAAAGAATATATTTAAACGATTAGGCCATATTATTGTTAAGTCGTAGGAATGTTACCCCACCTGGTATCTGATATACTTGCAGGTAGTGCGTTATCCGAGACCACTCTTATTAGCCTGTGTAGTAAAGCATTTTGAGCCATGAGACTCAATGTGTCATTCTTTTTATTATCATACAATTTATCATACGATCTTATTTAATAATTGATTATATACGCTAGTTTTTACCTAGAATTATATTTTCGTGAGTTCTTAAGCAGCCAGGTTTATAAGAATCTAGGTAGCTTTTTCACCTGGCACAAAAAAATCTACACTATGTGTGGAAGTCTTCCGTGCCAGGTACCGCAAGTAGAAGGCGAATGTAATGCGCCCGTTACAGTAACTTTTTGTTTTCTTGTGTTTAAAACAAAAAGTTTTAATAAATCTTAAAATATTTTGTAAGAGTTACTTAATTTGTAATTGTTGGATCCTTATTAAGGCCTTTTTTTTTCTAAAAAAAATCTGAATTCTCTCGCTATTTTGCGAGAGAATTCAAAAACATAAACAGTAAGCAACTAGAACATTTATTTTAATCTTCATGCTCTTCAAAAGGATCACGCAATTGTTTAGACGGAGGACCAAATCCTACATATATTGAATAACCTGTAATACTTAGTAAAAGACACCATAAAAAGATAGTGTAAAAAAAAGCTGGACTTTCCATATTAGTTTTATATTTTTATATTTAGTAAATATAATAGATTTTTTTATTTAATCGCTTATAAAAGCGGAATAATCTATTTATATTGTAATAAAAAAGTAAGAATATTGCAGTTGAATTTGTTAAATCAAATAAAAAAATTTTATTCTTAATAAAAAGCTAACAAAATTACTAAGAAATAGCTTAATGGGAATAGAAGTGATTTTTAGACAAATGGTGTACTGCAACGTTAAAATGTGTGGAATTTTAAAAGATAAACTAAGTAAGGGCAACATTTGCAGTGTAAACTGACAGAAAGTAAATATGTATTTATAAAAAAATAAACAAAAAGTTATGGCAACAGGAAAGACTGCTGGAGTAAAAAAATCTTTCAAAGAAACAGAAGATACTAAAGGTATTGAAACAACTCTTGGTACTTTACTTAAACCATTAAATTCGGAATCTGGCAAGGTAGCACCAGGTTGGGGAACAACAGTTATTATGGCTGTTTTTATGGCTCTTTTTGCTGTGTTTTTAGTTATTATTTTAGAGATTTACAATAGCTCTGTTCTTTTAGATGAGGTAAAACCGATTTTTTAATCGTATCTTTGGTTTAATACATCCCAAGTTGGGGTTATTTACACCTCTGCTGCTGCTTTGTAGAAGCACCGCATCTACCCAGGTAGATGCGGTGCTTCTACAAAGCAGCAATAATTTATCCTGAGATCCTTACTTATTTAATTAATCTATAAATCAGCGTTGTACCTACAAAGTAGGTACAAAAACAACAGTATTTTACAACCAATTTTACGCTAATTTATAATTGATTAATACTTTGGATATTCGGAGCAAGAGGGATTCGAACCCTCGGTACAGTTTCCTGTACACTCGATTAGCAATCGAGCTCTTTAGGCCACTCAGACATCACTCCAGTTGTTCTGTTATACAAATAATTTTATGTGTGTTTCGTCCTCGTCTTATCTTCTTGCAAATGATTTGTGTTTCCTTCGTAAATGTATCACTGTGAAAGAGCTGTATTTGTAATATTCACGATAACCCGTAAATGACACCAGTATTGAACGCCCTCAAGTTCGTGAGGTATATCAGCATAAGATTTAAAATAGATCTTAGTTAAAATATTTAGGCGTTTCGCTTTGCTGCATGGCGAAAAAAGATAACATATAAAATATCTTACCATTCACTGAATTTTTATGCAACTTATATTCTCTTTTTTCTATCTAGGCCCTACTTCTACCTTGTTAATGTTTATTATGTTTTCTAAGTGTTATATTTTCGTATCTTATGGTAATTCTTAGTTGTCTATACTTAACTAGTAAAATTACGTATAATTAAAAGTAAATAAAATCAAGTTTTTTATTCTGCCTCTTTTGTCTAATTCAAGTAGACTCTTTTTAAGATAGTTTTTTTTGCGAATTTTTTTACACCTTATTATTATCACATTAATCTAGTACTGGGTCCATCGTCTAACGGATAAGACAGGAGCCTTCTAAGCTTCTAATGTAGGTTCGATTCCTGCTGGACTCGTTGTTTATTTTATTTATTATCTCTGACTGCCGAACACTGCCTAGTGTTCGGCAGTCAGAGATAATAAATAGTTCCACCTGATCGAGACCAATCAAATTTGTAATGTGTTATACAACAAAAGAATTGAAAACACCTAGCAATAACACAAGCAGAATCCATAATCCAGCACCTGAAAAGATTGTTCCTTTATTTTGTGTCCAACCTTCCGGAGAAGCAAAAACTACTGGTACACCAACAACTAAAAGAAAGGAAAGACCAATAAAGGCAAGTAATGTAAATTGAAAAAGAAAAGTCATATTCTTAAAAATAATAAAAATTATAGAAAATAGTTTAGTTACTACTATTCTCTAGTTATTATACAAAATAGAAGAGTGAACTTAACACATGAATAAATATGGCTTAGATTGTGATTGTGTACTTAACAGATCAACTTTTTGGTTAAGTAACAGAACACAATTTTTTTATGGGAGTGTAGGCAAGATGTTTGTAGCGTCTTGTTTTTGCTTATTTGTATTTGGCTTTACAAAACATTTCGAAAGATTTTTAAATCTGAGAAAACAAGTCAAATAGACAGTCATGATCTCGCCTCATTATTATGAACCATATTAAGTTTTAAAGGCCATAGTTTTAACATTCACTTTATTAGTTCCATTTTTCGTAAACAAAATCTATTTTGGTTAGAATAAGTTGAGATACTTATAATTTATTATACAGATAATATACAAATCATCATTTTTTATTTCAAGAATCTTTAGTATTTTGTACTGTGCATTTACTGCAGACATTCAATTTTATTACACAAACAACAATATCATTAACAAGCTGCTAGTTTTATCTATTTGTTGAGATATGTCCTTTTGCATCCTTCTGGTGCAAAAGATTTGCTATTACATCTCAGACAAACTAAAGCTGCATGGTAGGTAGCTTGTTAGTGTTTACAAGTATCTGACGGAAACTATTAAAGTAAAAGGAGCTAAAAGGGCTAGTAAAAAATGTAATTGCAAGACTTTGTGTTTATTGGTGACAGATAATTTACATTTGCTTCTGTCTAGTAATTATTAGGCATATTAAAGAGAGATTAACAACGATTAAATCGTATACACTTTGCATAAAATATGATTAAAAATTACTAATACAGAAAACATTCTAACCAATATTTTTATACTATGAACAACTCGAATTAAATTGGCCCATTCGGGCCAATATATTATGTTATTGATCTCTTTTAAGTGTTGTCCCACAATTTATCTTGTTTGACTCCAATAACAAATTAATAAATTGCATTTTAATGATACAATTTATTAATTTGTTAGTTCTCTTATTCGACTTGTTGTCTAAGAGTTTAATATGTTGTTGCTATTTTTTTTAATAGCAACAACTGGAATATGTGTATTGACAAAGGATTAAATAATTATTAAACTAAATATTGGAATAAAATCAACTTACCATAAAAAATTGTTTGCTGTTTTATAAATCCACTTTATATACTCCATATTTAATTTTCTTTGTTCCTTTTCTTTCTCACAAAGCGAATTAGGTGCTTATACAGGAGATTTAAAGTTTAAATCTTAATGAGATAAAAAAAAGGGCAATAAGGATCAACTAATAAGAGAGTCAATATTACATACAATAAAAAGGGCTATTAGCTCAGTTGGTTAGAGCGCGCCCCTGATAAGGGCGAGGGCGCTAGTTCGAGTCTAGCATGGCCCACACTTTGTAAAAAAAATAAAGTATGTTTAGTTAAATATAACTATTGCAATGATGTTTAGAGAACATCAATTCTTTATCTAAAGAATAAAAAACCTAGTTTTGATCGGGGGCTTAGCTCAGTTGGTAGAGCGCTGCCCTTGCAAGGCAGATGTCAGCGGTTCGAGTCCGCTAGTCTCCACCATATTTATACTGCTATGTAATGTTTTTAGTTGATCTAATACAAAGGTTAAGCTTAAAACTCTTACGATAAAATAAAGTGGCGTTAAAAGTATCATACCTTCTCGGTACCTTGCGTATGCTTTGTATCTACGGAGTAGATGCATCAGGAAATTATGCTTTGCATTTGTTTCGCAAATACAGTACCACGTATGTTAGAATAAGCGCTACCAATTGATAAAAATAAAACTAGTTTTAAACTAAAAGTGAAACAGCATTTGGTACTTGACTTAGTTTATATTTTTAGGTAGTATCTATATATGTTTTGAAGAGTTTTTTGATATACACCAGTGTATAAAAAACTTTGTAAAGGCACAGATAATTGTTTTTATTTGTGGGACAATGACGCTTCCGCGTCAATGTTTTACTTCTATAAAACAGACCTTAATTTGATAAAAAAAAATTAAAGATCAAATGACTAAAGGCTTACGGTGGATACCTAGGCATTCAGAGACGATGAAGGGCGTGGCAACCGACGAAACACTTCGAGGAGCTGGAAACAAGCTTTGAATCGGAGAATCCCGAATGAGGCAACTCTTAAAACTTTTTATTGAATTCATAGATAAAAAAGAGAAAACCCAGTGAATTGAAACATCTTAGTAGCTGGAGGAAAAGAAAGCAAAAGCGATTCCCTTAGTAGCGGCGAGCGAAGTGGGACCAGCCTAAACCAATCGAGCTTCTGTTCAATTGGGGTTGTGGGAGGATACATAAAAACAAGATTTAAGTAGATGAAACAGCTGATTCCTGTACCATAGAAGGTGATAGTCCTGTAATTTAAACTATAAAATCTTGTATAGGCTTCAAAGCCTATAGATATCTTATCCCAAGTAACATGGGGCACGTGAAATCCCGTGTGAATCAACGAGGACCACCTCGTAAGGCTAAATACTCCTGAATGACCGATAGCGAAATAGTACCGCGAGGGAAAGGTGAAAAAGAACCCCTTAAGGGGAGTGAAATAGCACATGAAACCGTAATCTACCAAGCTGTGGGAGAGATATTCTTATCTTGACCGCGTGCCTGTGGAAGAATGAGCCGGCGACTTATAGGGAGTGGCTTGGTTAAGAGATTGAATCCAAAGCCAAAGCGAAAGCAAGTTTGAACAGAGCAATTGTGTCACTCCTTATGGACCCGAACCCGGGTGATCTAACCATGGCCAGGATGAAACTTGGGTAACACCAAGTGGAGGTCCGAACTCATCGATGTTGAAAAATCGTGGGATGAGCTGTGGTTAGGGGTAAAAATTGATTGGCGATTTTGCCCCACAAAAAGGTGACTTTTTGTAACATACTGACTCATAACGGTGAAACCTAAAGGTTACCACACTGCTTGACGTAGTAACCCATGGCAATACCGTGGGAAGTTTGATTGACTGAGAAGTAAATGTTTTTTATAATTAAAAACACGTTAATTGTAAACCCCGTAACGACTAACTCGAAAGAGTCTAGCAAAATTATTTGCTAGCACGTCAGCACTCACATACTTCAATTTTTACCTTTTTCTAAAAAAAGCAGAATTGTAGGTTATGAATTTAGATTTTATTGCAGGTTTTCTTGACGCTGATGGACATCTCGGAATAACCTTGGAAAAAGACAATAGTTGTAAGTTCGGTTATAGGCGCAAACTAACATTATCTATCTCAAACAAAGATAAATCAGTTTTAGAAAAAGTAAAAGATTTTTTAAACTGTGGCAATATCTATCGAGATCGAGCTGGGTTTGTCTTTCGTACAAACTCGCAGAAAGATGCAAGAGTAGTACTTTCTAATTTTGAGAATCGTGTTCATGGTTCTGCTAAGATTGAAATGCCTCTTTGGAAGGAAGCTCTATTTTTATGTGAGAACGATAACACAGTTGAAGGTTTCATTAAATATATATATTTAATGTATGGAATTAATTCTAAAGGTGTTAATCGAAAACATAAAATCGAATATTACTGGGACCTTTTTCCAGGTAAAGAAAATAAACGTATAATTGAAGCGAATAGCCATTATGCAGATATTATTCGGTCAAAAATAACGCCTTCAATATGTATGAACGGTTCATACGTGAGCGGGTATTTTCAAGGTGATGGGAGTATTTATTTATCAAATAAAGCACGTTTTATCACAGGCTTTTCTTTGTCAGATCCGGAAAAAAGCGTATTAGAAAAGATCGAAAACTTTCTTTTACCTGATAGTAATGCTGTTTTTGAGGTTGATCCTCAAACGCGTGAAAACAATAAAGACTATTATAGGCTTCAAATTGATCGATTGAATAAATGTAAAAAAATTATTATTCCTCATTTTGATACATTTCCTATTTATGGGAGGCAAAGAAAGCGTTATCTCTTATGGAGAGAAGCTGTCTTGTTGGCTCCAAAAACAGATAAAAATAGAACGAGAATTGATCAAATCTGTCAATTATTAAAAGAATTATAGGTAAAAATGTGAGTTGAAGGTATAGTCTAATCTTAGTTGAAAAACTAAGGGTTTCTTATTTAACTTTGTCAGATAATTTCAGCGTCTAGCAAAGTATCTTAGAAGACTTCTAAGATCTTATCCAGAAACCAATATAAAATGGAAATGCCAATCGAACTCGGAGCTAGCTGGTTCTCCCCGAAATGTGTTGAGGCGCAGCGATTCAGGAAATAATGTACGGCTTAGGGGTAAAGCACTGTTTCGGTGCGGGCTGCGAAAGCGGTACCAAATCGTGGCAAACTAAGAATACTAAGCTTGTATTCCCTGAATCAGTGAGACGGTGGGGGATAAGCTCCATCGTCAAAAGGGAAATAGCCCAGATCACCAGTTAAGGCCCCCAAATGACAGCTAAGTGATAAAGGAGGTGAGAGTGCAGAAACAACCAGGAGGTTTGCTTAGAAGCAGCAATCCTTTAAAGAGTGCGTAATAGCTCACTGGTGGAGCGCTCTTGCGCCGAAAATGTATGGGACTAAGTTGTCTGCCGAAGCTGTGGGATATATATGTATTACTTTAAAATTATAAGAATTCTTATAAATTGATAACTTTAAAAATATATATCGGTAGGGGAGCGTTCTGCTATAGGTTGAAGCATTTATGTCAATAAGTGTGGACGAAGCAGAAGTGAGAATGTCGGCTTGAGTAACGAAAACATTGGTGAGAATCCAATGCCCCGAAAAGCTAAGGTTTCCTTCACTAGGTTCGTCCATGGAGGGTTAGTCAGATCCTAAGGTTAGGCCGAAAGGCGTCGCCGATGGTAAGCAGGTTAATATTCCTGTACTAATAATAATTTACAACCGAGGGACGGAGTAGGTATCCATACACTAGAATTGGAACTAGTGAGAGACGTTTAAGGTGATGAGAAACAGAAGAAAAACTGTATTTGAGCTGAATCGTATTATGTGTTTATGTTTTTTCTCTCTGAGAAAGTAAGTAAATATTATGGTTAATATCAGACTTCCAAGAAAAGCTCGTACTTGATATTGAATTATTATTATCTGTACCCGAATCCGACAAAGGTAGCTAGGTAGAGTATACCTAGGGGCGCGAGATAACTCTCTCTAAGGAACTCGGCAAAATGACCCCGTAACTTCGGGAGAAGGGGTGCCTCCGAGAGGAGGTCGCAGTGAACAGGCCCAGGCGACTGTTTACCAAAAACACAGGTCTCCGCTAAGTCGTAAGACAATGTATGGGGGCTGACGCCTGCCCGGTGCTGGAAGGTGAAGCGAGTTGGTTATTTAACTTCGTGTTAGAGAAGCTGACAACCGAAGCCCCAGTGAACGGCGGCCGTAACTATGACGGTCCTAAGGTAGCGAAATTCCTTGTCTGGTAAGTTCAGACCCGCACGAAAGGCGTAACGATCTGGGTACTGTCTCGGAGAGAGACTCGGTGAAATAGACATGTCCGTGAAGATGCGGACTACTTGCACCTGGACAGAAAGACCCTATGAAGCTTTACTGTAGCCTGACATTGGGTTTGGGCTTTTCTTGCGCAGTCTAGGTGGGAGGCTATGATGTTTTACTTGCGGGTAAAATGGAGCCATTATTGAGAGACCACTCTGGAAGAGCTAAAATTCTAATAATGATCCTTGAATCAGGACATTTGACAGTGTCAGGCGGGCAGTTTGACTGGGGCGGTCACCTCCCAAAAGGTAACGGAGGTGTGCAAAGGTTCCCTCAAGCTGGACGGAAATCAGCTGAAGAGTGTAAAGGCATAAGGGAGCTTGACTGCAAGACCTACAAGTCGAGCAGGGGCGAAAGCCGGCCTTAGTGATCCGACGGTACCGAGTGGAAGGGCCGTCGCTCAACGAATAAAAGTTACTCTAGGGATAAGCCGTTTGTCCCACTTGGTGGTAACATCAAGACTAGTAATTAATTTTGATAAATTACTAATAAAAAATCGGGTGAATTGTCAAGGACAGCTAAGTTGAAAGTATGTTTTTTCTATTTTGAGTGATATTCTAAAAAGTTAGAAATTTTTAGAGATTATCTAAAAATTATTCAACTTGAATTATTACTTTTACTACAAAAAAAATACTAATCAATATGCCAACTTGCAGCGAAGCTTGTTAATGTGTGTTCTCATCTTGAGAAAGAAAAGCAAGACCGTTCAACGACTAGCAAGTGCGGAGACACGCCTATAATCTTGCCACGAGTGCCCGATAACTCGCATTTGTGATTTTCTTTTAAGGATATTTAAATCTTTTTAAGACGCAAAGACGCTTAAAAAGTTCTAGTAAGCGAGTTAATGACATAGTCTGAACTCTTAAGAAATTAAGAGAAACATAAGATAAAAAGCTTATGTGGTAACATTTTTGAACAGGCTGATCTTCCCCAAGAGTCCACATCGACGGGAAGGTTTGGCACCTCGATGTCGGCTTGCCGCATCCTGGGGCGGTAGTACGTCCCAAGGGTTGGGCTGTTCGCCCATTAAAGCGGTACGTGAGCTGGGTTCAGAACGTAAATAACACTGCGTTTATCAATAGT